CGCTTAAGCAACTAAACAACCCCGCGCGTGCGCACGTGTTCTCACCCCGCCCCGGCTTACTCCCCCCCTCATGTTGTTGACATGGGTGAAGTACTCTCCTTGGCCTTAGGTTAGTGCTACCTTTGTGTGTAGGTGTGGTTAGGTTCCGGGTATTGGTGTGGTAGTCTATTCCTGATGCAGAGTGTGGGTAGGTCGAGCTAGTAGTCTTTCCTCGGGTTATTCGTAACTACGTAATTGGTCTTACGCCGACGAAAGCGATGAGCTTGGATGGCTCCATACCGTTCCCATGTATTTCTAACCGGTTGGTCTTCCTGCTAGTCGAATAGTTGTGACTCTGCATTTGCTTCGGATTACTTCCATCACAAGGAAGGGTTGATAACGTGACGCCCCCTATACGTACGTTATCCCCTACAGGGTCTCACTTCCTTTTACTCCTTTGAAAAGCATACTGAAACAGATACACACACTATATACTCTAAAAAGAAAAGATGACAATCTGACTATAGCGGATTGCTAAAATAGAGTACTGCTAATGCGAATAACGCGCAAACAAGGGGCTTCGCCGCCTCCTTTAAACCATTAAAGCTAGTCCCCTAGGGCAGTACTTAAAGCACTCAAAGGAACTCCTAAAGAAGAGGTCTTCTTTTAACAAGGTCTTGCCTTGGCTTACGGTGCCTGCTACTGCATGACCTCCATTAGGGCAGGTTGCAGATACACTTAAGCAAACAAAGTGGAAGAGTGTTTTATTTTAACCAATGTTCTTTCTTTCAGAACCTTGGCTTACAGCGCTTGCTTCTGCATTAACTCCCTTAGGGCAGATTGCAGATACACTTTAGGAGGTATGAAAAATAAATAACAATTTTTATTCTACCTGTTCCCCCCTATATTTCGTAAGGCGCCGGGGGGGCAGGGGAGGCTTTTTTCTCAATCGGCGAAGCCTCAAACCCATTGAAGTCGCTACGAATAGAGCTCCCCGAAAGGGGAATCTCTACTCGTAGCTTCACTGGAATGCTCCTAAATAGAGAGACCGAACCAGGCGACAAAAAGGCTGAAGGAAGTTCTCTTTCCATTCCAACAAAACTAATAGAAGCAGGGAGAGGACAAAACAGAGACAGAGGAACCAAGAAACTATGTCCAAACCAACGAGTCCTTCGGTTGACTCTCAAGAATGTATCGGGAGTTGGGGGTTAGCCGTATCATGAGAGTGATAGCTGGGTTTTTCACGGAGTTTCTTCGTACGATTGAAAAGAGAGTGCTCTAGGTCGGAGAAACCAAGAATCATCTTGTTCTGTTCACCAGTCTGTCTCCCAACCTCTTTCAAGCAGCTACCTACCGTGATCTGGTCTTGGGACAGCACTGGCACCTCCGTTTGCTGGATCTTCTAGGCACTCTAAAGCGCTTTTCCACGAGAGAAAGATTGACTTTGAGTTATAGACGGATAAGATCCTTTAGAGGCGCTGTTAAGCCCTCAATAAAACAAATGGGATTTTGAGGGAGGGCTGAACGTGATGTACTGAAGGGTTCGCTTTCGCTGATCGGCGCCAGTCTTTCCTGCTTTGAATTTTCCAGGTCGAGAAGGGTCCTTTCCTTCTACCTCACTTCACCGATTCGCCAATGATTGGATCACTCAAACCCAAAGACCAATTCCTTCCTTTGAGGTGGTCTAGGTGGCAGATTGGGGATACTATGCGCTTCTTTTTAGATTAGAGGCGATCAGACGATTGAAGCAAAAGAACCCATGTGTCTCGGATGAAGTCTACCCTCTTAATGTCACGAAAAAAAAGAATGAAAGACAACTCAAAGTCAAGGAAAGCGGCCGTCACCCTGTCCTTCCTATCTCGCTCGTACCTTCAATCCAAATAATCGAATTCTTTATATATTAAAATTTTAATATATAAATATGGCTGGCAGGTGCGGTAGACCGAACACCTTCTGAATCAGCGTGGAGGTGACATAAAGCTCCTTGCCCATTGAGTGAAAGCATTCATCCCAGTAAGGGAGATTCGACGACCTCACTACCTGCGGGAACTTTCGCCAGCCCCAGGCGGCTACTGATCTTTCGGAGCCTAAGAGTGGGCTCCATTACCTTTTCGCAATCTTCGGCTTGCCTTTATGGTTTGCTTGAAGCAAGAACAATTGATAAGTGAGCAATGGAAGTCTTTTCTCTGACGTCCGGTCGTCGTTAGCCTGTCTAACCAAGAACAGGCCCTCAACCAAAGTCGAACATATACCACATCAACTATCTTTCTTACTCCACGAAGCTCAATAGCTATGGCGTTCGTAAACAATCATACGCACGGAATAGGCGACCATACTTATTGAAACAATGTAGTTGGTCTTTCCTATCCGGCCTGAAACAAAGAGCAGGCGAATCTATAAAAGCTTACAATGGTAAAGAGAAATCCATTTTCGCGAGAGTATACCATTCTAGATACTTGCAACAAGAGCTAAGCCAATGCTTAAGCTCCCAGCTTTATACTACTAGTCTGAGAACATCTTCGTCGTCTTTCTACTGAAGATCATTAGCCATTTTTTTTATATGATCCCAATCAGGAGCGCAAGACTCGATGAGCATCCACCAACCCATCCCTATATGATAACAAGACACAGTAAATCCATATGGAAATCCTAGCCAACATTCGAAGGGGAAGTGGAACTATACCCCCGGGACTATAGGCAACCAAAATGTGCCGAAACCGATTTAGATCAGATGGCTTGAACTCATAACGCTCATCCACTGGGCGGCCCTCCTATTTTCCCACCACCGTTGTGGAGGGGGGAGTTAGAGATTGATTAGATATATTCCCGTCTTTGAGTTGATAACGGACAACTTTCCCAATCAAAACAAAATATCGTAGATGATCACTGAACCCGCCAACTATAGATGATTGAACCCGAATGCAGTGGGACTTGTCACCTGCGCCAGGTCTACGGCCGTAGATTAGCTTTCGGATCTAGACATCATTGAACAGGCGGACAAGAGGGCCATGATTGACTCAGCCTTCCGAGGACACGGATAAGGTGAGCTTGAGTCGTTACCCGGCAAGAAGTACGGGTAAGACGCTAAACCAAACTGCGACGCTCCATACGGGTATAACTATATTAACTATAGTTGTAGCTTTCTTCATAAGTAAGGAAGAGTCTTCTTCTGTCTGGAAAGTGCTTTTCTCAATCAATCATGCCTCAACTAGATAAATTCACATATTTTACACAATTCTTTTGGTTATCCATCCTCCTCTTTACCTTTTATATTGCTATATGCAATGATGGGGATGGAGTACTTGGTATCAGCAGAATTCTCAAACTCCGAAACCAACTTCTTTCGCACCGGGAGAACAAGATTCGGAGTAAGGACCCTAAGACTTTGGAAGATCTCTCGAAAAAAAGTTTTCACACAGGTCTCTCCTATATGTACTCCAGTTTATTCGAAGTATCCCAATGGTGTAAGACCGTCGACTTCTTGGGAAAAAGGGGGAAAATCACTTTGATCTATTCTTTCGGAGAAATAAGTGGCTCACGAGAAATAGAGAGAAAGATTCTCTATTTGATCTCGAAGTCATCATATCAAACTTATTCCAGTCGGATCACTTGTGGAAATGAAATCATGCTCATCCATCTTCTACACGGACAAGGAAGCATCTAAACAAGTCAATTCGGTAGAAGAAGTCGGAAGAGGAGGCTCTGTTTCAGCCATGGAGCAGGAGAAGGGGAGTGTGGTGGGTGGGCCCCCTTCACTTGTGGACTTTTACTGGTTTGATATGAAAATCTCCTTTTTTCATTTTGGCATGGTACTGATGATTTAATGTGCGATCAACTGTTCATAGTGATGATAGACGACCCGTAAGCCATTCTTCCGGTGAAGGAAGCGGCTTACGAAAAGTCAACCTAAGCGGTTACCTTTGGAAACGCGCTAAAACAGGCAGGCCTATAGGTTCGTCTTTCTAATAGAAGAAGAGTTTGTATGTTTTATTTATATACAAAAATGAATAGAATGAGCAAGATCGTCTTCAGCATGAAAAGAAGAAACTTTGTTCCGAAGGCCTAGCGAGTTAAGCGAATTCCTTTTTTTGATGGTCAAAGACGGTCCTTTTCTTTCCCCGGACCGATGACTCGGTTGTTCAGTACTGCTAACTATTATAGGTATAGGAGGATGCCGTCCCCCCTTCCTACCAGTAGCTTCGGTTGTTTAATATCGTGCAAGTGAGGTTGTGGTTGTATTGGCTGCAAGCGGAACGTAGGCGCTGTAGGTGTGTTGACCATGCACTCTCGCGTCGTGTAATGTCGTATGTATGATAGAGGTGGTGTGGTGATTGATCTCAATGCTAATCTAATGGTTATCCCCAAGGTTCAACGAATGAATGAAGCGTTGATCGTACCCGGATAGAGATGATGGTCTTCCTCTGATGTCTCCAAGCCGGCCATACATAATAGAATAGATAGGCGAAGCAGCCAATAGCAGTCTGTTTTCGCCTATCGATAGATAGCTGGTTGCTTCTAAGCTCAAACCATTTGAAAGTGCATTTTTTCTTGTTCGTCGATAGAGTGGTCTTATCCGCCCCTCTAAAATAAAGAGATAACTGGAAGAGAGAAGGAAAAAAAGCAAATAAAGGATTTACAAACATAATGGGAGAAGAAGGTTGACTGCATCTTCAACTAGAAAAGAGAATCTAACCCAAGCGGTCTAACCCCCGGGGCACCGAAGCTAGACGCGGCAAGCGAGATAAAGAAAGCAGCTGGACTGCCTTGCCGCGGGATAGTCTTTCTCCAATGATAGACTGTTTTTGGGCAAGACAAAAGACAGGAACTCGCCCTTTGACACCAAGCCAAGGGATAAGAGCAGATTGCTTTGCTGGCGATGACTTGGTGAGAAATTAAGGGAATCCATGAGAGAAGGTTCGAGAACCTATAGACTCTAAAGAAACACGACTTCGGTTCCGACCGAATATAGCCCTTTAAGCGAGAGGGCCAAGGTTCTTTGTTGGCGTGTTGCGTAACAAGGGCAAGATGAAAGGCGGGGGGCGGGATCAAGCTTTCAAGGAATGGACGGGCGTAGGCTTTCTAGTGAACGCAGGCCCCTGACTGAATCAATGACCGCATGAGCCGAGAGAAAGATTCCGACTTATTTATAAGTTGCGAAGAAAGATCGAAGACGCAGATTTTCTGACGCAGTGCGGGCACTGGATGGAAAAGACAGATAAGGGAAGAAGCAAGCGGGAAAGGCATACCTCAAGGAGCACCAATCTCCCACGGCGAACATCTATCTGCACGAAGCCGACCTATGGATAGAAAGAAAGATACAGGAAAGGAAAATGAAATAGGGTTAGTTTGAGATACGCGGACGGGGAGTACGCAGCCGAACAACTGCAGGGGCTTCCAGCAGTGATAGCTAAACTAACCAGATGGGCCGCCTAAAACCTGGAGCAACCATTTCAATCGGAAATCAACGTCGGATCCCGGCTATCTGAAAAAGGCATCCTGAAACGGAGGATCACGAAATGCAAGAAGGGGCGAACCAAGCGCTTGCGCGAAGAAGCGAATCAATCAGAATGGAGACAAGAAAGGAGGAGAGGCGAAAGAGAGATTTTCGAGCGCATCGCACTGCCGCATAAACAATTGATCCGCTGGACAGGATGAGCAACCCTTCTCTGGAAAGGAATAGTGAAAAGCCATGTAACTTGGAACGGAACAGTCAGCTTACTTACTTTTTTTTAGTAAGACCACTTGACTTTGGTAAGCTAAATGAGATTATATTATATAGGCATGGTTGCAACCAAAACAAGAGTTAGCTTCGTCATGTTCTTCGCCTGAACATACATATAGAAGAAGCCACCTCCCTCCGGTCGCCTCTGTACCAGTAGTTGAGTGGCTTGCTACTTTCAATCAGATAAGGAAGATTGAGCAAGTCAAGGGAGAAAGAAGTTGTCCCCTTTTCTCTGGTAACCCGCCGCCGGTCATATAGAGCGCTCCGCCCGCCACCGCATATGTAGAAAAAGCCCTTGATCCGGAAGAACAACCGTTTGACTTTGGCACATGAGGTGGCGGGTTTGGCTAGGTAACATAATGGAAATGTATCGGACTGCAAATCCTGGAATGACGGTTCGACCCCGTCCTTGGCCTCGGGGAGTGGCGAGCAGCACAGAACTTTTCTCAGTAAAATGAAATGGCGGGGGCTTTTTTTATAAAGATACATAAAATATTCTGGAACTTCAAAAGAAATGCAAGATTCGAAGGAGCTGAAAAACTCCCCTATCTCTTAGGTAGCGTACTTGAGTAGTGACCCCTCCGGGGGCCCCGGGTTGCTTTGGCGCGCTAGCTAGCGGGGAAGAAGTCCCTTAAGAAGGCGGATTGCCCAATAGCAAAGATCGGACATTTCATAAGTCCCATTCCCAGGAGAAGGAACACACATCAGTCGGAACTAGATCGCCCAACGTCAAGTGAGTCTTGGCGACAAACGCATTAGATGGGTGAAGACAATGCAGAGTAGTACCGTCCACAGTCCAGAAGACTACGAGATCCACTAAAAATAAGTCGAGTATAGACTTTGTATTATATTTGTCAAAAAAGTCTTCACATATGAGTGAGAAAGCGCTTCCCTCAGAGCAAACGATTTCATGGGAGGGGAAGGATTTTCGCTATCAATCTTTCAGTTTTTATCTGGATAGCCAGGCGTCGATAGCATTAGTATGTCGTCTGCGTATAACGCGTCTACGCTGGAATTGTAGCGCCGAGATGGTCTCCGTCTTCTCCGCGCCCGTGTTCACCGCTGGGAAATTTCATTTATTTACCTTATTCAAAAAAAGTGAAAAAAAGAATGGCAAGGGCCCGTGCTGCATTCAGAAACTCCATCCCGAGAATGATCTGGAAGTCGTCCAGGTGCACCGCCATGAAGCTGGTAGGTTTCTATCTCGTTATTCTATAAGAATCTATGTCCGCTTTTCTGTCTAAATGCATCCAAAGCTACTCGCTTTCTAGATGATCTCTGACGAAGAGTGGGATTATACCAAATTTGTCTAGTGACTTCGTTCCCTATTTCTACTCGCCGAATCCTGAGGCAATGAAATTGTTTACGCCGAGCTAGAAGAAGATGTTGATGGCTCTAGTAAACTACAGTTACCCTTTTCTAGCTATTTGGCTTCAATCTCTCCCAATGTGAATTTTCCCCTTTCTCCATCTAAAAGATTCGGAAAACCGTATGGTATGTCCCCTCACTCTATCAATGGAAGCATGAAAGTAGTGCGCAGACCGGGTCTCTTCGACAGTGCTCACGTCCAGGTTCTACGGACTCTCTTAGCACAGCATACCGCAGGAGAAAAAATCAAGGTCCCAACGGAAATAACCGACATTACGCTTTGATAGATCTCTGCAACCTAGTAATAGGCGACACATTACCTGACGATGGCGTAATCTCGAAAGAAAGACCCTCAATTAACTATAACCGAAAGCTGTACTATAGAAAGAAAACAGGCATGTGATGTAATCACGCAAATCTGACCCTTTAGAAAAGGGGCACGTCGTCAGACCCATATCGCAACAATGTCATGCCGAGGCCTGACGTTTCACCGAAGAGTGCAGACAGCATCTTCTCCTTAAGATAAGCTGGCATGTGACTTCGGAAGGAAAACTGGTTTTCCCTTTGAACCAATCTTTTTGAATCCATTTTCAGAAGAAAATGGAGGAGCCAGTCGATAACTACAAATTTCTTCTTTCCTGCAGCTTCAACCTTCCGTCCTAGTCTCCCAATAGAGGGCCTAGTTATTTCTACCTGTATTTCTCCCATTCTTCCTGTGCATAGAAAGCTCGAGCCTGTTGGTTCCCCATTCCCTTTTCCTTTCTCAAACCTGAAGGTTGGAATGAGGAGAAGAAGGGAAATAAAAAAGGCAGACGAAAAGAAAAGCACAAGTGGCTTTCTTAGGTTCATTTTGCCTTTCTCTAAAGACTTTTTCTCTTTTTTTCTTTCGACTTCCCACTCCCAATCACTAAAATCCTTTTTATTATATAAGTTCGTGAAATTCTGCCATTCTTCCCTGTCAAGGCCTGTTCCATGTCGAGTAGTTAGTCTCGTATTTCCAGCTCCTCATGACCTAAAGACAGTCGTGAATGAAGCCGCAACTCCCCTCTTCCATACCTTGACTAGAACCAGCAAGCGAACCAGTCGTCCAAGAGTGAGACCTCTCATTTTATTGATTCAAAAACTATGTCCGGAGAAAGGGAGGCGACCCAGACACCGACGTCACCCGTCTGTTCCGACGCGACCGGAATGAAAAAGAATGATGGCCCCCGACAAGTGAGTGAGAGCTAGACAGATGAAAGATCAAATTTATGCTTTCGTGGATCAGTAGTCCATCAAGAAAATCTTTCGTGACCAGTGAGAGTCAATAGTGAATCACTGAGCAAGCGAGTGGGGAGTCCGATCAAATTGGATGAGCATACAGCTAAGCTAAAAAAGGGGTCCTATGCAAGGGTTTGTGTGGAGATCGACTTGCAGAAGTCTCTCACGCCGGGGATCTTTATAAGAGTGACAGGGGAAGGGTTCTGGCAAAGGATTGAATATGAATCCTTGTAATCTTTATGCGTGACGTGCGGCAAGATTGGTCACAAGATAATCTCCAGATAAACCAAAGCAGGAAGCGCAGGCAATGGAGGACCAAAGGGCGCCCTCTGGGGGCACGGGGTCGAGTGAGACCAGATCTGAATGTCAAGAAAGCCGGAAGGAGCAGCAACCGGAGAACCATAAGTTGGAGTGCTATAGCTCATTGAAGGAGACTGAGGAAGGGGGTTTCGGCCCGTGGACGATGCGTAGGCGGAATACGACTAGGGTTCCGACGACGAACAGAGGGAAGGCTAAAATCAAAAGGTTAAGTAAGCAATATTCAACGTCTGACTTCCTTAAAAAATAGTCAACATAGCGGAAGTAATTAATACAACGCGCTGTTAAGCCCTCGTGAACCACTGCAAAGCAGTACCGAGCTGAGTGGGAACAAGCGCAACGGGTGTCCGGACAGGTGACATCGCAGCGGAAACTGTAACGAATGATCAACAGGATCGCCCTTCCCTTTGTGGATGGAAAACACTTGGGTTGAGGTTCTTGGGAAGCGGAATGCTCACAGCAGCAGGGGTGGGCTCTCGACACGGAAAGTTTTTTTTATCGCAGGTAGACCGCTTCAACTGCTCGAGCTTCTTGAAGTCTTGTTGCATGCAAAAGATCGGACTTGCTATCCCGATCAATAGCAGGAGTATTATCCAGGAGCGTAAGGATGATGGGATGAGGGTGGATTGTCAGTAGCTGCATCTAGAACCCCCTGCATCACTATCGATAGGAATTCAGTATTCGGATTCGTAACAGATGAAGGGATGGGAGGGGCTGTCTCTTCGAAATGGATATGAAAATGGACTGGGATGAGGGTCAATTCTCAGTTGTTGAGACTATTAAAAGCTTTGTTCGGTCGGCCCTCATATTCCTATCAATTCCTTATCCGTAGTTGGAAGGAGAAAGGCTTCGTGAATAAGAAAAATGAAAGACGTTAGATATTCGAAAGTTTCGAAGGGTTGATGGATTGATCGAAAAACTCTTTATTTATAATCAATCGATGTTAAGGGGTTCGATTCCCGTTTCGGTGGTGGGTCATCACTCCCATGACGACGGAAAGGCTGGGAAGCAAGTTTGTCGACGCGATACAGAGCTCCAAGGGGATCCTGCTGTATATCGGTTTTCGGCGGGACGAGCGGGGGAGAAAAAGGATGCCCTTAATAACAGACTGCCAGCATCCTGACACCCGTCACAACACACTGCCAGTGCCCTCTCCCCCACGGCATGCTCCCTTCGACTCCACTGGGTCCCCGCGAAGAGACATACCATAGCGGCCAGGCGCTTCTAGCGATTCTCGCGCCTCTTCTCATCCCATCATATGCATTCATGGGTAAAGAGATATTTCACTCCGGATGGGAGAGTCAAACAATTTCTTGCATCATGTGGAGCTGGATTCGGTACAGCAAAAATTGGCTTGATCCGTCCTCTACCACCTTATCATCGGTGGGCCTGCTAGAGGAGTCTCTTTCTATCGTATGCTCCTCACACCCACCCCTCCCCACCGATAACGACGAATATCCGCTGTTCAGAGACAGTAATGAAACAACCTATCCTGCTTATTGTTTGATCGAAGAGGAAACCTCTTCGCCTCTTGACCCATCTATCCGGAATTGGATCTTTATCTTCCAACGCTCTCCTGGCTTTCTCTCGTTTCTAGTTGATCGAGTCGGGAGGGCACTCTCCATTTCTCCGATCCCACCTCCAATGAATGAATTATGGGCCGGACGGGCGTTTACCTTTCGAGTGTGGGAGAAACGAACTTCGGAACGAGATACCTACCTCTAGAGGGGACGATACCATTCCATACCGTTCCCCTTCAACCATCTCTCCAGCTGCCCAATCTCCAGCCACTAAGGTCTCGCTCTGACTTGCTTTTTCACCCGGAAAAGGCAGTGGATGAAAGAAAGGTGAATAAGCTCTTTATCTATAAGTTGGTTCTGTGAAGCGAATTGAGATATGCCACGCGTAAGGTCTGCTTGGTCCAACTCTGATGGTCGACCGTATGTGGCAGAGACAGCATCAGCTCGGCCTGGTTTCCGTATCTACAAATCCCATTCATGACTACAGAGAAGGAAATCCCTTGAGACACTTTGAAATAGAGAGCGTTGCGATATGGCTGGCCACAATTCTCGGGATATGGCAAGTATAAAGGTGCAGTCAAAGTCATAGCCTCTCCGGCCCGATTCCCACCAGTCAAGGGCTCGGATGAGAATTCGAAAAAAAACCGGGAGAAGTGGTTACTCGATAATCACTCCAGGTGATTTACATTTTCACCGAGTCATTCAGAAAGCATAGGATCGAGGGATGCCGCAAGTCCCATTACGTGTGTAGATGAACTTTGAAACCACTTCCAGGGATAGAACAACGCATTTTAAACCTCATCATACTGAATGAAAGACATTTCATTCGAGTTAACCGAAAAATCAATCATCAAAATCATGAATAACTTCCGTTTGACTTTTTGTTCCCTCTACCCCACCCCTATTTGTCTCGAGCTTGTTTTGTACCTTGAGCGATCAACCGGGGAGGGGGAAATGGAAGGGGATGGAGAGTAGGGATGAGAACAGGGTTATGTTGAGTAACGGGTGGGAGGAATGCCGGATAGGGGGGAGCAATTCACCTAGTCTCGGCGGGCAGGGGCGTAACAACGACCAGCTACAACTACGACTACGCCCATCAATTCTTTCTGACTCGAGAAAGATTTTTTGACCTCTGCTGCCCCATCAAATGATACATAGGTTACTCAACGACTACTACGTATACGTATATTCCCAGCCCAATCCCGAATAGCTAATGGTAGTTGGGTAGTAGTTTGTAGTAGATGGTCTAATCAACAGCTTCGTCGGGCTACAGATATAAAAGGCCAGGCACCTGCTGCTGTCTTTTCATACCTATCACCAACTTTCAGCGATTTATATACATTCCAGCTCGTCCGTCGTCGATCGAATATGTGAAAGAGAAGGACGGAAAAGTCTTATTTGAATGAGGGGAGGCGCTGTTAAGCCCTTGGACCTTTAGTGGGCAGGTACCATAAATCATTTCCATCATCAGATGTCACCGAGGAATGATTTGTCACCCTGGGCATTCCTATTCTATCTATACCAACCACGCTGGAACGGATAGACCAGTTAGCTACCTTAGTTTGCAACCTACCTCTATGGTACCACCTCTATCCACTAAACGTCTTCAACGCTCTTCCCTTCTTGATTTTTGATATAGGTTTCCAATAAGGCAATCAGACTCAAAAATTATGAAAAAGACAGATAGATACGCAGCGACGAAAGAAGACTTCTTTGATTCTTGTTTATGGGAATCTCTTGAACGGAACACAGATATACATAAATCAACGTGAATGAATTTCTATGTCCCCTCTCACTTTAGCAAGGAAAGCGCCCGCACAGCTAGTTTTTTTAGAGAAGAGGTCATAGCCGTTAGCGGTGTCGGGTGATTTTAGTCAATCTGCTTTCTTTACGAGTATTTCAATCAAAAAGAGTCGACGAGTGGATGGTCAGTCGCATGCATTTAGTAAGTAGGGTTTAGTTTAAAGGGCTGCCCCTATCTCTCATGGGACTCAGATCGGCTTCCCTTTCCGTTCGGACTAGTGTAACTTGAAAGCTTAAAAAAGCGGTTTTCTGTACCCTTTTGTGCCGTATCGGTGCCTGCTCTTGCTTGTCTCTACTACCTTTCCTCCCTGACATATTTCGGGCTGTTGTCCCACCTGAACCTGACCTAAACTCTCAAAGATTTATTGCTTGCTCTGGTCGACGAGAGAAAGCCCTATTTTCGTCTTCACTTTCCCCGTATGGTCGATCAACAAGAAACTGTGACTTTTGTGAAGTCCCACACCCTGCTGCAAGACTTTGGGAATCTATTCGTCAAGGTCTTTTCGACGGAGAGGAACCGTTTCCATAGAGGAAGTCATGACACCTTTGGGTAGGACTGCACGACTATCTATGGTTTCCGGTCCACGAAAGCTCTATTATTGGCTTAACCCTGAAAGTAGAGACAAAAGGCGGGATTGAATATTGCACTTGACCGCTCGGGTTTAAGTGAGAAATCGTCGTGTGGAAGAGGATCCGTTTCGACGGGAGCAAACTATTCAGTAGAATACACTATCCTTGACCCTATATAGGAATAGGAATTTGATCAACTGGAAGTTCACTTCGACTACTCTACTAAAGCCAAAAGCCCTATTTGCATTGCGGCTCACTCCTAAAGGTTCCACAAAAGTTGTTTGACGGTTGGCTTGGATAGGAAAGCTCTAGCTCGGCTCGATCAGCTCTTGAACCTTTCCCGCGGGGACTTATGCAATTTAGCTTCCCTGAAACCGAAAGCTGTTATCGAAAAACGGGAAAGGGAGAAATGTGGACGGTGACACGACCTATTATGCTATGCGTACTGACCCATGATTCGCTGTCTTTCCATGGAATGAATCCGATCCTCCAACAAACAAAACGGAAGGAAGGCGCTGTTAAGCCCTGAGTTACGTTACGAGACTTGTAGCACAATTGTTTCTGCTTCTAGCCCCCTTTATAATGGAATGGAGATTTCTCTCTTTGTCACAGCGCTATTGCTCTATAGCGAGCTTTTCCTTCAGATGATGAAGTGGTCAATCGAGCCTTGGTCCAATATTCAAAGCAAACCAACAATGACGAAGGGCAGACCGGCAAGGAAGTTAATTTTGAACTCTACCTCTAGTCTTGGCCTAAACTCTATCACCTCGCGCTCAAAGCAAAACCCGGATCCTGATTCTTTATCCATATCTGGAAGGGGATTTTTTTGTCTTTATCCAGCTCGTAGTCAAAAGAAGGCAGCGGAGCTCGTTAGTTAACAGAGAAGGAAAGAACTACGCTAGGGATTGGGCTACGAAACCAGGTACTGACGGCCGGCCTAACCACTACCGATTGCCTCATGTGGACTGGCTCACTTCACTGGTCGGGGAAAGCAAGACTGAAAACCTAAATCGTCAAGTTCAACCCGTCTGACCAGCTATTTGACGACTGGTGGGCCCACGAACGAGGGTATTTTCGTATGACTTATCGCGGACTGCTCCTCCCAAGAGCTTGAACTACTCTACTCGATCTAATCATTCAACCCCTTCTTTCCCGGCTTTTGATTCCCCTTTTTCTTGTTGAAAGAATTTCCGAAAAGAGAGCTTACCCTACGCGATAGAAGCAGAGCTGGTTGGAACCGATTGATTCATCGATCGAGGTAGCAAGCCGGGGACCGGGCACAGGGATCGAGAAAAGCATGGGAACCATACCAGGGACCATTAAGAGATGCATATACCCCCTCCTGCTAGGGCAGGGAATAAAGGAAGAGAGTACCTAACCGTCAGTGTCAGAGGTACCGTTTCAGGGAGCAGGAAAAGACTTTGAGAAACCAAGCCTAGCTCCAGAAAGAGAGGCAGGGGTCCCCTTAGAACCAGAAAAAAAAATATTGAAGATGTAGTTGGAATTTGATATTAGACTTGAACGACTACTAATGGACAGTTGTACTTGTTGAACTTCGTCGGTACCTTCATGCCAGAGAGTATGGTGACATCTGGGTGACGGCAAAAATCCCTGAACCCGAGTTTCAGGGGCTGGTTGGTGATGGCACTAACAATAGTCCGGACCTTTTCTTCTAGGTCTTCTTCACTGTACACAGGGCGACGTCCAATCCCGGACCTCAGATATGGATCGTCGTGGCGCATGGGGACGGACTGGGGGGGTGCGATATGCCGGAGTGAATGTCGGGTTCTGAAACGAGACCTCCGCCTGATCCCTCACTTCGCTCGCCTACTTTTTTTTTGAATACGAAAGGAGCAGCCAGAAATGGCTGTCTCTATTGTATTCTTTTCTATAGAGTAAGAAAAAGGGCTCAGAATCTGACCACAGTCAGTGGTACCCACGTTCTTCCGTGCTCGTAGGTTGACTCCCCTATGCATCCCGACTAAGGTATTACAAACGTGCATTTCCCTTATGCATGCAGCCGCTTCACTAATGTGAATAGGTTATACAGAAGGATGGGTTGGTTATATACTCTTATGCGCCTTCCTTCTTCGAACCTTTTGGTATGTATTGCCCCCTAACTATAGATCAGATCCACCGGACGAAAAACTCAATTCCGCACTGCTGCTGAGTCGTCGGACTTATCCACCTCAGGGATTCGTGGAATTTCCGTTTTTGAATTGCGTTGGGGGAAATCTACCAAAGCTAGGCAGATAGATAGACTCCTTTCCCGCTGCTAAGGGAGAGCAAGAAACTAAATCAAATGATTGTTTTTTAACCAGCGCCCCGTTTTTTGCGGGTACTAAGAGTCCTCTCACTACCAACCAGCAGACATCATCATCTGGCTGGGTCTTGCCGGTATCAACAACGAGAAAAAACAACCAAATGGAAACAGCAACTAACTATGGCTCTTGGCCCAGACAACGTCCTAGGCGTAGGGGAGATCAGAGCAACAGGGAACGCCTAGACGACGACGCCCGTCCTGGGCTGCAGTAAGTAGATCGAGAGGTCGTTCCGCCCCTTGTCCCCGAAGATGGGTAATATGTTCTCATACAATGTTGCTCCAACTTTCTTCTAGAGGGCCTAGCTGGCGAGCGATCCCAGTCCGCGGCAGAGAACAAGACAGCAAGCGAGCGTACCCTTGTTCGCTTCTTCTCCACCAAGCACGGAAGTTTAAGGATAACTGTAGGTCGGTGGCTACCTAAGGAAACTCCGATTCGATCTGCCCCCCGGCTGGGAGGCATCTACCTCATCCCGATCACAAGGAGAGGTTCACCATGATGGGGGGTAAGGTACAAACATTCTTTCCGGAACGGAAAGAATGAAATGCATAGGGGACCATCCTTTTTTTTTGCGGCATGCTCAAAAGATTTACGGATTCGCAGGGGGCTATTCGCCCTACTTAGTTGACTGACAATGACAAAGCAAAGGCTTGCGAAACAAGGCGATGGAATCCCTGTAGCTATGCAGCCTAAGCCCGATTCCATCGCCTAGCCCTGCCCTGTAAGCCCACACCTGTGTAGAGTAGATCGTTCAACACCTGCGGCACAAACCCATTTTTGACCAATTGGTCCGTCTATCATAGGCGACCGAACGGCCGCCCCCCGAATTACTAGACCGACCTGCTATAATAATTCCATAAACACCTAGCGAAGATATAGCAAACAAATAAAGTAGCCCTATGTTCGGATCTGACAATACCATACCATAATCAAAAGGTACAACGGCCCGAGCGACCAGACTTAACATAAATGTAGCCACTGGAGCCATTCTAAAAAGGGAGAAATTAGCACTACTTGGTGAAATAGGTTCTTTTAGAATCAATTTCGAACCATCTGCTAGAGGTTGTAACAATCCGAACGATCCCACTACATCAGGACCCTTTCGACGTTGCACAAAAGCCATTACTTTACGTTCAGCTAGCACTAAAAAGGCTACTCCTAGTAGAAGTGGTAGAATTAAACCAATTATTTCCGCTGGAACAACAATGTACGTTTTCGATTTTCTATTCACTCATGATCTGGCCTGACCTGGTCGACCCGATCATGATATTTCACTTATGATCTGGCCTGACCTGGTCGACCCAATCATGATATTGAAGGATGGGACCTTTTCTCGAAAAACTCCGGATCCCGAGAAGTTTTGAAGATGGTGCATTAACGAATCCTGTTACTTCGAATGGAATCTCCGCCCGCCTCACTTGACTGAGCATAAGCGAAGTCAAGGGATTTCCTTATAACTAGTGGCTGAGAGTAAGCAATCCATCCCCCTTCATTCAACTTGTGGTTGAGTCATTAACTCTGGGTCGGGAATCAGTCTTATTCTCTTTTGCATTTTTGATGAATCACCTGCGTTCTTCTTCGTGTCCGTCCGTATCGCAAAGCTGGTCAACACCAGCTGTAATGGTTGAAAATAGGGGGCGGAACGACGACCCCCTAATCATTGTTCGAGAAAGCAAACAAATGATTCGTTCCGACAACTTTGAACCATCTCAACCCCTATTCATTCGCCGATCAACCGACGATCGATCGGGCGGGCTGGTTGGGAAGGGGTGATTAGCAGAGAAAGGAATCGCTGAGAGATAGATTCTACTGTTTGGTCAGGACGAATGAGTGGCTGTGAAGCATGCTCTGGAGGAGGTAAAGACCCTTCCCCGAGTCAGTCCAGTCAGAAAGGGGAGAGCCCGCAGTCTAGACTGCATCTCGGGAGTTTGAAGACCATCCCATTTCAACAAAAAATACAAGCAGGGCTTAACAGCGCCTTCCTTCCGGAAATAAAAGAAAATCCCGTTTTGTCTTTTTTGCATCAAAACCAGCCAGCCGGAATTAGGAAAAACGGTGCATTTTTTCCGACCATTTTAAAAAAGCGCATAGTTTCTCTTCAAAAAAGAACCTCTTCAGTCGGGGAACGCATGAGATATTTACCTAAACCAGTAGGTCCTTGAGCAGATCCCACGTTAGCCCCAAGACGTTGGTCTCTAACTAGAAAAGTAAATGCTTGAGCTTGAGATCTGGCCCGGTGGTCCGTCAAACTCACTAGGATAAGCGGTATTATTGAACCAGACGAAACAACAAGCGATGAAACCAAAGACAGATAAAGCACCTAAACTCTAAGACAAGTAAGCCTCTCCAGACCATACAAATGCCCGTCATCGCTTTCGTTCATTTGGCTAAGACCTATAGCACTACTTTGGCGAAAGCTTCCCGGTTAAGGTACTTCGGCCTCGATCAGCTAGTTCATTTCATGCCAAGTAACTCCATCTTTCTACGATGAAAGAAAGCCATTGAGAGCGAATCCTGAACTCAAGGAATGCTAACAGCAAGTAGTACAGTTAGAAAGGGCAGGAGATCTATCGATTAACTGATGGCGACTGCTAATGGTTGATCTATTCATTCCTTACTCAAATAAGGCATACTTTTTTCTGTACTCAACGCGCGAACTCTATAACAACTATGGTAAACTCGCATCTCTCTTGAAGGGCTAACCTCCTAATGTACACAGTACAAAGGCTTATTCATTCCATTTAGCCCCTATGCTACTGCCAGCCGTTAACTCCTATTTACCCATCTATTACCAACCAGTACTAAAGGAAGTACAACTCAGGCTACCTTCCCGCTAACCTCTTGGCTTTGCTCTCATATTCTACTGAGCTTGCTTTCCTCGTATCTAATGCGCACCGATTGCGCATACCTATCGACCGAAGCACCTATCGACAGACTGATTGCCTAACTGCTACCGAATGCTTGATCTAACAATTCCTTAGAGGGAAACTTTTCAGACGTCTTTACAATATGCTATAAACTACGTTATGAAATAGCTGAGCGGGGAACCACATAACCTATAAGTATGAGAGGTTATACACATCATTTTATCGAACCTCCTATGCGCCCTGGCTGTCGGGTAACAAAGTCTAGGCCTCTTACAGGAGGTGGTCATAGCGAGGAAGCTCATTGATGAATCAGGCGGCGAATGAAAGCTAGGATCCATGGAGGCTGCTGGACTGATGAAGAGAAAATTTCCTGTCAAGAAGGTTACTAGAAAAAGAAATGAAAAGTCAAATGTAATTCGTCGGTGTAAGGAAAGAAAATCAAGGTGATTGTTGTCATATCTTGCGTTTGCTACGCATAGACATTTTAGTGAGAAAAGCAGAAGATGAGAATTGTTACTGCTTTCATATTGTTGCAATCATCACACACCAATCTGAATTTACCGTCGGTGGTTTCAGTTTGAACATGACTGAAAACGGTCGCAATGGCCATTTTTGTGTAGGCAAATGGCTTTTGAAAATTTCGGGTCTTCGGGGATCCTCAAAGCTTAGTTGACACGGTGTAAAGTGCGCTTGTAGGCCCTTTCTTTCATGTCAACTAAGCTAGAAGTTAGCTTTTTCAAGGCCGCTATTCCTGCCAGGGAATGAATAAGGCCTTTTATTTTCCTATATATAGTTCTTGAGCGCAGGATGCTTTTCGGGGAGGTTCAGAACCTCTTCCATAACACTCAGATCGTCCACCAGGATTTCCCCCTTGGCATCCCATTTCGGAACTAGCCTGGCCTGTTCCGCTTTTTTGAAGCGCTTGATCAGAGCTTCCTTGACCGAGAGCTATACCTCTATCATCTCGATTGTCCGGTCCGTGGGAACGAGACCTTCCTCTCAGAACCACATTCCGGGGCTTTTTCCCTTACCTGCAACAACCACTGTGGAATCCATTGTCGCAGAGATTCAGAGCGTACCTGGGCCGATCTTCTGATCGCTCCCGGCCATACCTCGCAACTCCCTCCTTCAGGACGCGCAGCTCCTTCTCGTTCAATATCAGTTTGAATGATCACTCTTTTGAGTTATCGAGTCGATACGAATTCAATAGTCGACACATGAGCTTGGTTTGATGCATAACCGGACGATTCGTTCGGACACGTCAATGGATCTAGTCGGGGTCAGCCCCTTCTCTCTCTCGAGGCTCAGGAAGAGGAGCTGAGATAAAGCTGTAAACAAATAGTCAAAAAAAAATGGGAAACGCATTTCTGAATCGCTTTGGATTCATACATTCTCAAAAAAGGGAGCAGGCTGCAGCTAAAGGCAGGGAAGGACGAGGGACTGGTCTTGTCCGAATACTATCAAGGTCTATTGAAAGGCACTTATTGCTTACGCTTGCCAGCTACATGCTCTTCCTCTCATCCCTAGAACATGCATTTAAATACCAATCAATTTAAGCATGGAGCATCATCGGGGTATAATGCACCATCTAAGCTAAGCGAGCACTTGAAACTAAGACCGATTGCCCTCCTGAGCTCTTTCATGCTCTTTCGATCGAGCTCTCTCGAACAGATTTGAGAAATCCGGTTAACTCTTTCTATTGGCGAGAACCGGAGATGCTTATGATCAATAGTAATAATATAAGGCACTTTTTGTTCCACTTGAGCATCTATTTTTTGAGTCGATCATTTCCGAGATCTAATCCCAGTTCTCCCTCATCTGTGGAAACGCTTGACAATGGCCGCCACTTCTTCTTCGTTCCATTCTCATCCCCCCGCTAGATCACAGAAGGACCACCTTATGGTGCGTCTTGTTGCAAAATTTTTGATCCCTGGACACGTAGATGCTCCCGAATAACCTACTGAGCAAGGCGAAGCCGAAGCTGCTAGGCCTACCGCGCTCCTCCAAGACTGATTCTTGCAAGTCTCCGTGAAGGAACGCATTCTTCACGTCTAGCTGGAAAAGTAGCCCTATAGTATAGTAGTCTATAGTCTAATTTTCTTTTTGGGCTATGCATTCTCTAGGGTATTGGCCTTGTGCGACAAACGTCCTGTCGTCCGCCTAATTAGCGGGGAGACATTGATGTACGCGGTCAGCCATAAATAGGGGTCAAAGATCACCTGAGATACCTTCCAAAGTGACCAACCGGGAAGTCGCTGCCCTTTCTAGCTTTGCCGCTAACGAATGTGGGAATGAGTGGAACTCGCCCTACTAATACAAGTCAAGTGAAAGAACTCCATTACTAAATGGAGAGGAGAAGTGCGATTCAAATGTCTAACCTACCGACTCCGGTGATACATTTCTAAAGGTAATATGCTGTGCTTTATTCCTTTAATTTAGCGGTAGATAGGACAGGTTCTTGTTGGCAATATGCCAAAAGCCTTGGAATGGAATGCCACCCGGCTCGAGCCATGAACTGGAGGGAGGACCATCAGCAAATAATGCATTGCTCAACTCATCAGATTGGGTGCCATAGGCCAGGAGATAATCAGTATGAGGCGGTAGCCAGTCCCAGTATAGAGTTGCATCACCACATCTCTGATGTCAAGATTCCTGAGGATAAGAAAAAGGGAATCTTCGGTCGGATAGATTCTCCCTTTCTGCATATCGTCAAGCCGGATCAAAACAAGGAATGAGAGGAATGGATGGAAATATCTATAGGATGGAGCAGGAACAGCATTAGACTAGACAGACTGATTAGAGGAGTTACGACCACCGGCCGGTCGGTCGCAAGAGATATTAGCCTCTAAATACAGTTGCCGGATAGGAAGGCCTTTTTCAGGAGATTGGCCAATAGCTCCCGGAAAAGAGAAAGTGAATCGATAAACGAAATGGATCTTAACTGCGGAATGAGGCATCCACGTCATCAAGGAAGCGATTCCTTTTTCCAAAAAATCGAAGGGACATTGATTAGCTGAGGAGTGGGGCCGTCTACCGGTCCATTGGGCGTCGAAAGAGTGACTCTTGCGGGGACAGGGAAAGGGCTTGTTAAGGACCTTCTTGCCCGTTAATGTCCGAGGAGGGTTAATGCATCCTATAAGAATAGGAATCGAATTCCGACATTAGCATTTGAGGCCGATTCATGTGGGATTGATGGACAGAAGGAAGTGAGATAGCTTTTCGGATCTTGCCAGGCCAGGAGTTGAAGAAGTAGCTGCACATGAATGATGCATAGAATCCCCTGGTGCTCTCTATAATAGAATATGCCTGATGTCGGAATAGCAGCTGTGGCACTTGCTCTTAGCCTTCGAAAATGGCAGTTATGCCAAAATTCCCGGTCTTTCATAAGTCCCTGGGGCACGAAGGCTTAAGAAAACTCTTCCACTTGCCTTCAAGCTTGAAACTGATTGACCATGAGAGGAAGATTCCTAGTTAAGATATCCACGCGCTGCTACAATTGCTTTAGCGGGAGCTGCTGCTGTTCTTGTTCGAGAATCAACTGCATATGAAGAAGGGAGAGAGGGAGCTGCTATTAGTGGGGAGGGAAGGCTTTCCTATTAATGAAGGAAGGCTTGCTAACCGGAAGGCATGGCATAGTGACTAGTGACGAGAGCAGGGAATCTATGATTGACCTGCCTTAGCTTGTGTTCCTGTTTCAGGTGAGGATGCAGGCGCTTTCGCTTTCGGGTTCGGTGGCGGTGCCGGTAGCTGTAAACTCTTATTTCTCGATAGGAATCATAGCCCTATCGTAGCCCAGTCCATTGACTTGGCTTTCTTTCTTGCCGGAATAAACTTCCTAAACCTCTTCCTGCTCATTGACTATTGTCAGAACTTTCAAATGGGACAGGTGATGAGGGAAAACCTTCTATCTTAGAAAAGAAAATGTACCGAATACAGATAAGGAAAGCAGTCTACTCATGCCCAGGCACAGCAGAATAAAAGGCCTAACTCGACTCTCACAGTAGTGAAGTTCCCCAAGGGTTCGGTATCATAATAGAGTAGTATGCCGGAACTCTTTCTCTTAAGGTGCGGAGCGGTAATATTTGGCAATGATTTATAGAATTGCTTGAAAAGTGAAAGGAGAAGGAAGAGCAAGAGCACTAGGAATAGCAAGTAAGGAGGTCAGTTTCACTTTTAGAATTCCATTTTCTTTCTCGATGCTTTGCTTTGATTATATATTTTGTAAAGTTACCTGCTATTTATCGACACAACAAACTATTTAGCAACAATAGGAAGATTTTGAGTTAAGATATTCTACCGGTCCCTGATTGCCGACAAAATATCCAGAGACTCAGGAGAAAAATACGGAAATGAAATTGAAATTCAATATCAGGCGGTACTTACTTTACTGTGCTCTAAAGCGCACTGAAAACGCTTTGAAACAGAAAAGCCAAGCTAAACTGAAAAGAAGCTAGCCACCTTCCCCTCCCTACGCTTACCTTCTTTTGCCATCTAGACCGACTCACCGCCCTTTTTTGCGGTATACTTGAAAGATTTTTTTAGAATAGCGCTATTGCTATAGCTTAGGGCTTCTATCGCCTTGTTATAGCGGCTCTTCCTTCCCTTTCTCACTGAGCAAGCTCACAATCAATCTCGGCTAGCTGGTCTCTCAAGACACTTCTGTCCCCTCTCATTTCTTCTTTCGCCTGAACCTGCGCATCCATGATCCTTGCCTGTGCCACGTGTCTGGTATGGATGGAGAGGGCGGCGGACGGGGATATTGAGTACGGTCTATTTTGAGAGATTCAATCCTTGCTTCTTCTCTAAGGTAATTGATTGCTTATTCGAAGAGTCCGGAGACTGATCAGATGGATTAGTGTCAGTCAATCTTCTTTCATTTATCTATGCCTAAATGAGTCTTTCTGTGTCAAAGTAGTTATCACTATTCAACCCATTGTAACTAGGCGAAAGAAGCCAAGTCCATACTCTAGATAATTAATGGATCACTTATCTCTCATGAGGATTACAATTAGATCTATTAATGGAAAGGACCAGAGTGAGAGAGATCCCCTATATCTTTCTTCCAAGAAATTGACCAGATCCTGTCTATGCTGGTAATGTTAAAAGACAGGAATCGAGATGGATGTCTGTCTCTGCTTCACCGTCAGGCTGTAAGGTTGAGCTTCCATCTCTAGTCCATGCGGCTGAACTGTCACAACCTTATCCTTCAACACAGCTACTTCTCCTTCTATCTTCCTAGCTTTATTTGCCACTCTCTTTCACTCTTTAGTGACATGCGAAGGGTGCAGTCGCTAGTGAAGTTCTGTTGAATAAAGGTGTACTCATTTGGCCACATTTCATCCTCGATTTCCTTGTCCTTCAATGTAGTGCACTCTGATTTCAGTCTTTCATACTATTCTCTTTCTCTTGTTTTTGGATTTCTGGCATGCTTGGATCTGTTGGTGAAGTCTTTTCTTTTGATTGTCCTCTGTATGCCTCTCAGATTCCCTTCTCATTCTTGAATAGTCGCTTCTAAACTAAAGCACGATTCTGTTCTTCCAGCCCTATATTTTATATGTCATTCTCCGAATCTAACCATAGACCATAGAATTTTTCCCTTGTCTGCCATTTGTGCTCGATCCTCTGCCTCGATGAATCCATTGGTCTCTTTGTCTGCTTAATGTGTCCTTTTCTTGCAGCAATGAGTTATTCATCTCATTCCAATCAATTCAATCTCTCCACCAAAGGCATGGGAGGCCGGAGTGGAGGATGTGGTTTGCCCATTGTTGTTGATAACTATTTCCCGTACAGGGCCCGTTCCTATGGAGAGCTCCGTATCCAATCCCTTCGCTTTTTTTTTTGCCATCTTTCCTTATGGCACGTTCATTCATCTTTCCTGTCTTCCAAGCAAGCCGCCTATAGAATATGGAAAGAATCCATTTTGCTTTTTGGCTTTCGTTGATCATTATACCGAAGAGTTTTTTTCTTTACGCCTTAGGTGTGGCCCCCTGATCTGCCTATACCAAGGTCGAAGTCCTACGATCTGAGCTGATTTTGCCAGTGAGCTATCTAAGGACGAGTAGTCCAGACCTAAAAAATCTTATAGCTTTTCTTCTTTTCAATCCGAAGCCCCTTACACTGCGGTCAGTTATCCTTATACAAGGGTGCGTTCTTGCGTTCACCTGTCTCGCTTTTGGGTACTTCCTTCCCTGAGAAGGGTACTTGACAGTCTATTCTCTAATCTAATACGCGAATCATTCTTCAAAGAGTTTTTTTCTTTCCTTTGCTATCGTCTTGCGCGGGAGAATATTCAAGGCCCGACGTTAGGAGTACATAAAGAGAAAAAAGAAAAGAAATGGGCATCACTGGCGAGATCTTTTTTCATGGGCAGCTCTTATCGTGAGAAAGCTATAATTCCGGATCCCGTGGTTTTGCTTACGTCGTACCGTACCTAATCGATCTGCTTCAAAAATGACCAAAAAGGCTATGCTATAAGACCCTCAGATGGCCTTCTTCTTTAAAGAAAGGTTGACACTCCCGTACCCTTCTGCCGGAACTCTTCTAATTCATCCCTTCGCCTATCTTTTAGATGAGGATAGCATCGAACTTTTGGGGAGATTCATCCTTAGTCTTCCCAAACCTTTTGATGATAGACCTTGTGAAAGTTTGGATGTTCTTACTTAGGCTACTGCTATTCTTTCTTGTCCACTTATAGGATAGAAAAAAGAGGATCAAGTAGGATTAGAACCTCCGACTCAGTGAAAAGACAACCGCTCTACAACTGAGCTACTGAGATGGGCTTAAGACATTGGTTTGTTAATCAATCGACAGATTCTATCATGGGTTCGAATCCTATAATTTTGACTAGATAGCCATTTAATTTAGGCTATCAAAGATCTAAAACTCTGACATGACTAACGAACGCAACAAACTTGACAATAGAATGGGCTGCTGCTTTCCATCGAGGAAAGGGTCAGCAGTACGACTGAAAAAATTTATGTAGTGGGCCTGTTAATAACACCGCCAAGAACAGCGTACCAACTATTAAAGCTAAGCGGTGACTTTCACAGTTGGACTCTGGTGGCAGCGAAGGAGCTTCCACTATTGAACCCACATCACTGACTTCCAAGGAACGAGTAACGGGAACAGTCTCGAGCGAACTACTTAAGCTGCCAAAATCCATAGCAGAGAGATGACTAAAGATAGACTTAAACAGATCGCAAAAGGAAATTTGGCAAACCTCAGGGTGCGACGCAAAATAAACACTACATCCAACACACAAAGATGGTAGAACCAATTCAAGCAGATCATTAGAAATACCAGAACAATAAAAAGAAAAATGGGCATCAAAAAAGTTTTCCTCCTCAGCTGCAGAAGAGACTGATGGACGAACTAGATTGCCAAAGCCTCTATCCGGAGAGCTAACAAAACGAGGACGAAGAGTTCGAGGCGGACTAGGGAAAAGCAAGGAATCTGGTATATCCACAAATGTCGTTGAGACGCCAAATAGCTTCTTGACCATGCTAATCGACTTACCACTCGATAGAAACGAAACTGAGACTCTCGGATTCTTGGAGTCCACTTCCTTTTGCGATTTCTCTCTCTTGTCGGATTCCTTTCTCCTTATGGCCTCCCTTACTTCGCGTGGAATTCGGAAATGCTGAAATAGCTCAAGGTTTCGGCACTCTTATTGCTCTTGATGCAGCCAAAGCTAAGAAGACTCGCCTAACTGCTGCCAGGATCTGCGTAAACATTTTTTATCCAGCTGTATCCATACTCATCTTCGTTCCGATCATTTCTGCAACCTGTTGGATACGAGGGTCTATCGGAAAAAGGAGTTAACCATATTATAACTTAGAATCTGAACAAATGGAGGAGAATGCTGTTCACGGCAACCTCAAGGCCGAGACCTCAAAAGCCCCCTGCCACGCGGCATTTCAAGCCAAAAGAACAGCAGTTCCAGCAAGTTCTCTCGGAAGCTGAGCCTCCAAATCCTTCTTTGACTGTCGGCGGGAAAGCCATGCGGAGCCTTCCTCTGGTGACAACCCCAACAGCGTTCGTTCATATCTCTCCGACGGGGAAATCCATACCACCAGGTCCTTCTGATCAAGTTACTCCCTCGCCTCCAGCTGAATCTGCACCAGTTCACGAGAGCATGAATTCGGGTTCCTTGTCAATTCCCTCTTCCTCAAATGTTGAAGTTATTGGCAAAGTAGCAACCCCAGCACTTGATCGCGCGGACTCATTGTAGATCTCATTTTCAGAAGGATCAGCATCTTTTGCCTAGAAGCACTCGACTTTTTTTCTTGTCATAATCAAAGGGGAAGCGGGAATCTTGGTCTCACTAGCTTGATCCAAACCTACATCTGAACTTTCCTCTCCTCCGCAGTTTGTCTCAGTGCCTCCTCGATCTCCAGCAAACGAGACTGCGCCCGGGAGACTTTCTTACAATACAAGCGCGGGTCTGAAAAGACACCAAGGCAGGTCTTCTGTTCGGCGGAAAGGACCGATGAGCGCATACGTCTGGTAACCAAGGTGGAGAATTCTGGCAGTAAGTTAGAGGACAAGACAGATTCAGCCGATAAGGAAACAAGACTCTGCAGGCGCGCATAAGCAGCTTTCACATCATCCTCAGACGAAGGGACGGTGGTCGGGCCCTCAAGGGGATCGGGCTGCTCCAAGGCAGATAAAAGTTAATCAAGCTCGATACAGGCAGCCTCGGGGTCAAGCTCGACATGCTAAAGGCGTATGACAGACTAGAATGGGGCTTCCTGGAGAAAGTGCTCAGTCTCTATGGATTCAACCAGACATGGATAAACTGGATCTGGCAATGTATATCCACTGCCCGCTTATCACTTCTGGTTAAAGAGGCCAGCCTAGCCAAGCCAGTAGTCAGAGAGCTTACCACGGGAGAACCAACTACACTAAGAAAGACCCAGGGGTGAGGTTCGTTGAAGATTCTCGATGGTCGCATTCCTTTCTTTTCTTTTAGTGGTCTCTTCAAATAAAAATGAAGTCTTGGATTGGAGTCAAGTAGGGAAATCTCTATCAGGTATCACTCTTGCCAGCTTTCTGTCCAGGGTGTCTCGTTCTCGGAGTGATATCGTTCTAGGTTTCACCCTCTCTGTCGTGGTTTTGTCCCTTTCTTCTTCTTTCAAAGAAATATAGGCCCACTGGCATGGCATGTAATAGTCAATTCCACCGTCCACTAGACTTTAGTAATAGGGAAACCTGGTCTTCATTCGCTCACACTAAAAAAGCAGTTCATTCGATCGGTGAATGCTTCTGTCTTCTCTTTCATTGAAAAAGTCTGGATGAAAACCGTCTATCGATACGGCCCATACTTTGTTAATGATGAATGTTCAAAAGGAAATGCTAGTGATTGACAAAGCTTCCATTCTCGGCTGACTTACCACTTCTACTTGGTCCCTCGATGGGACTACGACCACTGATTGATCTTCAAAGCCCTTCCTTTTGGTTAAATTAGCACTTTTCCTTTCCAGTGTGGAGGAGGATATGTTCATCATCATTCTGTTTTCTAACAGTGACTCTTTAGTTCTTTCTAACTGGATGATGAGTGATGAGTGCTTTTCAGCGCATGCTGACATATTATTAGTAAAGATTATTCGCTGTCTGAAACCTCGATGCTGGCTGGATCGGTGCGCACTTGTCTTGGACTACTTTTACTATAGCCCTTCTTATCGCATGAAATGCTCGAATTACCCTTTCCGGACCTGACCTTTCTGCTTTGCTCTTTGGTCTCACTTCACTGCCGAATTCTCCGATCAAGGATTTTAGATCATATCGTCATTCTTTCAAGAGGACAGGACTCCAACTGATCGACGCCCCTGTCTTTCACTTACTTTTTGGCAGGGTGCCCCCCTGGAACCAATCAATGTAGTACGACTGAACGGGCTGACTAGCCTTTTCGAGACCCGATCTTTCCTTTGAGGCTGGTGGGAAAGATGATCTCTATTTTACTTAGTACTAGTCATCCTTGAATCTGGGCTAGGCAATGAATAGTTTTTTATCACTATCTGTATTTGAATAAAGAAAAATTGGCATAAAGCTTTTTGCAGGCTTATGGTGCCCAGAGACTCATACCTTCATCTTTCCGTGGGCTAGCGTTCCATCGTCGGCAAACGGTCCTTTCCTACTTCATTATCGGGTGGTGTGTGCGAGCTTAAGACTTGAAATTCGTAAATTCTAACCGACGCCTTTCACGAAGGAAGGGAGAACCCAGCCGTGAGAGTGCCTTTCTCACCTAAAAGAAAAGCAGTCCGATACAAGGCGAAGATCAAGCCAATGAATAATAATATCCCATTTCATAGGTAGCAGATCAAAGTCCCCTGAAGCAGCAGAGGGGCAGCTGACCGGAATGAAAAAGAATGATGGCCCCCTCCTTCGTTGGTGAGAGCTGTAGAGGGTGTTCCGCTTCGTGAGACGAAAGGTAGGTTAGGTTACTCTATCTTACTTGTGATCCCGTTCGTGCCTCAGGTGACTTCACTCTTCGCACGAAGTCTCACATCAATGGCAAATAAGCCAGACTTTCTTTTTTGTATCACTATTTCGATCTGACTAATTGCGTAGGTAGAGATAGAAAGACGCTGGCCGGATAAGAAGATCGATGTCTGTCATAAGTTTGGGGTGCGCCCGTCCCTATCAATCATCTAGCTTTTTCTTGTTCGCAGCGCGGAAAGAGCGAGGTAGTTTTCCGGGCAAGGGCGGGCCTAATGAAAAAGTCCAATTCCATACATTTCTTCGGGTAAAGCCCAAGTCAAACCAAGCCTTCTCGGTGAGAAAATCTCTTTTCCCACCTAAAACAAACAACAGCGGTCGCGCACTAAGCATCGTTGTTAAGGAATTCAAGTCAAAATCAAAGCTCTTATCATGACAAATCTGGTTCGATGGCTGTTCTCTACTAACCACAAGGATATCGGTACTCTATATTTCATCTTCAGTGCCATTGCTGGAGTGATGGGCACATGCTTCTCCGTACTGATTCGTATGGAATTAGCCCGACCCGGCGATCAAATTCTTGGTGGGAATCATCAACTTTATAATGTGTTAATAACAGCTCACGCTTTTTTAATGATCTTTTTTATGGTTATGCCGGCGATGATAGGTGGATCTGGTAATTGGTTTGTTCCGATTCTGATAGGTGCACCTGACATGGCATTTCCACGATTAAATAATATATCATTCTGGTTGTTGCCACCAAGTCTCTTGCTCCTATTAAGCTCAGCCTTAGTAGAAGTGGGTAGCGGCACTGGGTGGACGGTCTATCCGCCTTTAAGTGGTATTACCAGCCATTCTGGAGGAGCAGTTGATTCAGCAATTTTTAGTCCTCATCTATCAGGTGTTTCATCAATTTTAGGTGCTATCAATTTTATAACAACTATCTTCAACATGCGTGGACCTGGAATGACTATGCATAGATTACCCCTTTTTGTGTGGTCCGTTCTAGTGACAGCATTCCTACTTTTATTATCACTTCCGGTACTGGCAGGGGCAATTACTATGTTATTAACCGATCGAAACTTTAATACAACCTTTTTTGATCCTGCAGGAGGGGGAGACCCCATATTATACCAGCATCTCTTTCGGTTCTTCGGTCATCCAGAGGTGTATATTCTTATTCTGCCTGGATTCGGTATTATTAGTCATATCGTATCGACCTTTTCGGGAAAACCGGTCTTCGGGTATCTAGGCATGGTTTATGCCATGATCAGTATAGGTGTTCTTGGATTTCTTGTTTGGGCTCATCATATGTTTACTGTGGGCTTAGACGTTGATACGCGTGCTTACTTCACCGCAGCTACCATGATCATAGCTGTCCCCACTGGAATCAAAATCTTTAGTTGGATCGCTACCATGTGGGGAGGTTCGATACAATACAAAACACCCATGTTATTTGCTGTAGGGTTCATCTTTTTGTTCACCATAGGAGGGCTCACTGGAATAGTTCTAGCTAATTCTGGGCTAGACATTGCTCTACATGATACTTATTATGTGGTTGCACATTTCCATTATGTACTTTCTATGGGAGCCGTTTTTGCTTTATTTGCAGGATTTTACTATTGGGTGGGTAAAATCTTTGGTCGGACATACCCGGAAACTTTAGGTCAAATCCATTTTTGGATCACTTTTTTCGGGGTTAATCTTACCTTCTTTCCCATGCATTTCTTAGGGCTTTCGGGTATGCCACGTCGCATTCCAGATTATCCAGATGCTTACGCCGGATGGAATGCTCTGAGCAGTTTCGGCTCTTATATATCCGTAGTTGGGATTCGTTGTTTCTTCGTGGTCGTCACAATCACTTTAAGCAGTGGAAACAACAAAAAATGTGCTCCAAGTCCTTGGGCTGTTGAACAGAATTCAACCACACTTGAATGGATGGTACAAAGTCCTCCAGCTTTTCATACTTTTGGAGAACTTCCAGCTATCAAGGAGACGAAAAGCTATGTTAAGTAAAAGAAGAAAAGGTCGCCGACTGCTACTAAGAACCTAACAGAACAAATAAATCCGGTCCGAGTGACTGAGACTCCGGGTGACGGGGAACCCCCGGCGGCAAAGTGGCTGATGACCACAGGAAAGAGGGCCCTAAATATAAATAAATATGTTCCAATTCTTTAGAAGAAAAAAAACCTTTGGATCAAAATAGAAACGAATATTTGAGAGAATTAGAAATGAAAAATCCTCCTCCGTTTTTCTAGGGAAGTGCAGGACAAGATTCCTCTCCTGTTGATAGGTCAGTCCGGGACAAAGTCTTCCTTCTTTGATAGGGAAGTGCGGGACCAAGTCCTCCTTTCTAGGTCAATGCGGTCTTGAGAGAGTGAAGGCCTTTTTCAAGCATCCCGCGCCCATCACCCCAGGAAAGGTACAAAGACACGATTTTCTTAGAGTTAAGCCATAGAATAGAAAGACAACCATGGAAGGCGATGGAATCCCTCGCCAATGGAGTGGAGAAATGTGCTTCGGGTAAGAAGGGACTGGAGCATTAGTGGTTGCCAGTCAAGAGTTCGGTGAGGTTTAGTGATTCACGTCAATACGGAGAGTCAAGTGTAAGTCATCAATGAAAGTAGGTCATCAAGAAATCCGTTCTTAAGTAATCAACATCTGTCCTCTTGCTCGTCTATATAGTAAGGTCATTCATAAAAGAGTCAGTAATCAAGTCATTAAAGTAAGTAAGGACAGTAAGTCATTAAAGATATAGTTAGATCTCGCAATGCATTTGAGCTTGTAGATTACGTGACGATAGGTCAGATAGGGACGGTACAGATGTTGTCACTGACAGATCAGTATTTACTTAATAGATTCTCTCTTCCTCACGAAAGGGATAGGCTTGAGAGCATTCCTTAATTGAGTGCCATCTTCGAACGAAGGGATAGTTCTTATTAGGGTGCCGTAAGATCGTACCCATTTCTCTCCCATTATTGATTGGGGCAACCCCCCCCCCCCCTTCCTCGTTGTTTTTTGGGTATTCTTTTCCGGTATATCCTTAATGTGGGGTTGGGGTCCTACTTCCCGGTTTTCTCTCTCTAATTGAATGCCTGCCCTCGGCATGTGCACGTCATTGTACAGCTGGACAAGATTCTTTGCAGGTCTTTCAAGAGTGGCATCAATTACATCTGTGGGGATGGCAAAACTGTCCGCTTCTAGACTGAGAGGTGGATCGGGAGCTGCTCTTTGGCCAAGGCTTTTCCCTTACTATTTGAGATTGCTAGAGACCTACTTAGTGGCAGACCAATTTGTATGGAGAGATGGAACTAGAGTCTGGAGAATTCCATTTAGAAAACCGGTCGACGAGTCTCGGTTCCCGGCCTTGGTTTAAATTTGACAACTGATCAATTCTTACAACTGGAAGGATAGAGATCGTTGGCGGCGGCCTTGGCATCCTTCTGGAATCTTCTACGTCAAATCATTTGCAAATTTTTTGAATGGGCCGTCTTCTATGCCCATTCTCCAAAGCTCTATGGAGCTCGGCCGCCCCGATAAAGGTAAAGATCCAAATCAAATGTGCTTGCTTATTAATAACAGAGTTCCTCACTCTTGACAATCTCCGCAAAAGGGGCTTAGCTCAGGGCCAATCTTGATGTGTAGAACTCATGATGAATCGGCCTTCCACCTTTTCATACGATGCCACGGAGTACCTTATCTTTGGGTCCTTTGCAAGAAGGCTATGAAGGTGCGGATTGCTTTCGTCAATCAAGAAAATCTCCTTTCGTATAGGAAAGTGCAAGATGTCCAACTCACTGTCCTGAAAGAGATCCAACTTCTTCAATGCAATGTCTTAGTAGCGTAGAGTTCTCGAGTGTGGCTAGCAGTTAGCCATTCTATGTTTTCGACAACCAATCATTATTAGAAATGCAATTATTTAAAACTCTCAAAGAAAAGAGCTCGTCACTCGTAACCAGCTTTGAGTCCCCTCCGATTGAGGGGAGAGACTGCCCACTGTGATAGAAACCCAGGAGTTGGAGCTAGTCCGACTTTTTTCTAGTTGAATAGTAGTAGTAGATGTAGATATGGAATCGGCGTTACGGGCCTATAACATCTTCGAACAAGACATCGTAGTCTTGGGCCAATCAGACACAAAGTGAACATTGATCTTACGCGGGTACAGGAGAGATAAAGACATTGTTTAGTAAATCACGATCTACGAAAGGAATGTAGAGCAGTTACATAGGTTCGAACCCGTCTTCGCCATTATTATTGTCCGATGAGAAATGGATTAAGCTAAGCACAAAAGAGACAGGACAAACGAAAGGGGCAGGTAAATGGAAATCCGATGCAGATTGTTCATCAGGCTAACGGTTTTTTTTTTTACAATTTACTAAAAAAAGCGAGAAAAAGCCCTTTTCTACTTTTTTTCTTTCTTCTCGTAGATCGTCTTACAAGATTATCTGCTTGTGCTACCACTATATAATAGCATAAGATATAACAAACAGATCTCCCGGCTGGTTCTGTGTGCCACCCATCATAGCATGTCTCGTCTACTGCACTGGTTTCATATCTTCCCCGTATGGCTGCTAAGCAACAAGGTTGAGCTACCAAATTATTATCCCCGATGACAAGATCATCACCAAGAATAGCATAGTGCCTAAACACTCTTCCTGGGTCAATCTTATCCGCGGCCATCCATACTCTCCAGTGATGTGATAGTGTGAACAAAGGCCAAGAACAGTAGTACCCTAGAGGTTGTCCCATTGTGAAGCAGACCTCGTCATCTTTCTTTACATGCGGGTGACCGCAGTGGAAAACATTATATTATATCCTAAGGCCGCCTGCACAACCGCAGACGCCAACCTTGGTGACCGCATAAGACAACTCATCAAGCTGTACATGATTTTCAATGGCTCTACCTATCAGTGGCTGATTTCAAGTCAAAACTATAAGACTCCTCCCATCCCTCAGAGTTCATGGCCGTCAAAGCACTACTCGAACCCTACTCCTCCGGGTCGGGTCACAGTGCATGAATTTTGAAAAGTCAGCCATACATTTTAGCAAAAATTTCTCAGCCAATTACCAAGTGGATCTAGCCAATCTCCTTTCAGTCAGCATCATGAAGGAAAGTGATCCTTATCTCGGTGGTCCACTGTTCGTCGGGAGATCTAAATAGAAGTCTGACAGCTTTATCTTGGACAAGATGCAGAGCAAACAAAAAGGCGATGGAAAGCTCAGTCTTTGTCTCACGCCGGGAGAAAAACTTTCATTAAGTCTCTTCTTGCATCAATCCCTACTTACTTCATGTCTCTCGGCTTCCTTCCTGCCTCCTTATGTTATGACTTGGAAAGACTAATGAAAGGATATTAAACCCATGCCTTACGGGGCCCCGTGGATTTGTTTTCATAAATATTGTCTATGCCTACTTCCTTGTATTTGAGAAAGAAAAGTACAGTGCTTTCTTTCATTGTCTATCTCGCGCTTCTCTTTCGGTCGACTCTACGGTTGAAAGAGTAGGTGGTGCTGCGTCTTTATGGTTCGGCTTTTGATGCCTCCGTTCAAGACTCGCACTCCTTGGCGGACTGGAATTTCGTTGGAAAACTCAAAAGCTCTGGCTCGAGCTATGCTATGGCCCTTTGTGCGGCGGCATCTGCTTGCCCAGTTGCTTCTGATTTGACTTCTTCTTTTGGCTATAGACCATATCCACACCCTTCTTGAAAGGGGAGGAATTCTTCTCCCACTCGCCACCCTTCCTTGTGCGCGGCATTGCGTGAGGGCCTTTGACGCGCCACACCAGCTCTTCCTTCCTCACCGTCCGAAGTTACCCGTGAATCTCCCCTTCAGATCTGACCACCGAACTGACCTTCTGCGCTCTTCGAAACCTTTTCCGATTCGACAGAATGGTAGTTTTCAATCTCGTTTGAGTAGATGATAAGTATCGGGCTTTCATCCGATTTGTTGTGGATGATGGAAAAACCATAAAGTAGGGTCTTGTCTTGCCCAGGTTGAAGATGCAACTAAAGGGCATAGCTATGTAAACCCAAGGTTTGCTCCAGCCTATGAAAGGAAGGATGGTCCCAGACCCGTCTGACCTATCGTTAGCTTTGCTAAAGCAGTACTCCCAGGGTAAGGACAGGTGGCATAGCGCAGCCTTCACCGATGTGAGTGACTGGACACCACATCTCGACCAGCTCGTCTCAACGGAGCGAAGGCCTCCTCAGCGCGAAATCATGACATAAATACTAAATTCATTTGGTGGGTCTTTCAGAGGAGCCAAAAGGCGCTCTCTATGAAATCCTATGGTCATGTCTTTATCCTAAGGGCTATAGAACTCTCTCTGGCAAGCATTAAGCCGTCGAACTACCGACTCTATAAGCTTATACGTGCTATATTCTCTTCGCCTAACACATTCAATTACCTTTTCTTGCAACGAGTCCGACTGCTGTTCTAATACAATCTGTTTAGAGTCTCTTTTGTTGCGGCTCCCCTCCTGGGAGGTAATTACCGTTAGCGTACAGCACCCCTCGTAAGCAACTCGGCTACCCCGTAGGCCTCCGGCGCGCACAACAACCAAACCACTTGACTTCTTCAATCTATTCGTTTGGATACGCGGTAAGTAAGGCGAAAGAAGCGCGATTGCGCAGCTCAATAGGGCTCCTGTGACTGCCTATGAGCTATCGAGACACTGGGAATGTGTATCGCTTTTAGTGCCCTATCAGGTGAAAACTTTGACCTTCCCTCTTCGGCCTAAAAGACAGACAACCGAAGCCCGAGTAAGGGTACTAGGTAGGAGGAGGGAAGCCGGCCATCTGCCTCCTAGAAAGCCACTTTCGGGGTAGAACTCTTGCTCACAGGCTCCTTGAAACCAAGAGACGAGAGAGAAGATGCATAAGATGCGGAGGATACTATGGATTCAGAGTGAGCCTCTATCCTATGTCTAGGAGTAGAGAAGAGAGCACCTTCAACCGACAAAGCACTTCTTTCCTGCTTGTCCAATAAGTGTTAAACGTAACCTTCGTCAAAAATGTCTCTAAAGGTGGATAATGGGACTACTGGTCTGCTGCTTTGACTTTTTCTTTTTCCAACTACTGTGACGAAAGAAAGCAATCGAAATCATATCTTCTATTTATGCCTGAAAGCGGAAAGCATTACAAATCAGAGGTTATATCGAAGAGTCAGACCTGCAGAAAAGCCATAAGGAAAGGAAAGCCCAAGGCAAGTGCTAAGTTTCAGATCAGGAAACCTACGAGCTGACGATACGAGAGACCAAAACCCTTCGTTCATCAACAGATTCAGAAAGTGTTCCAGGTGAAGGCTCTGGAAGAAATACGGTTTTAGACCAGTTTCCAGAGATCGGACCCCTATTAGTATTAGTAAGCTTTTCCGACCAAAGCTGAGGCTGAGGGGACCAAATACCATGGATCATGGACCTTTGTACGAACTTTCTGTAGTTCAAAAGTGAGGAAAGAGAGAGAGATGCCAGCCCGACTTAGACGACTAATGCCTTCTCCGACGCGAGTTCGTACTCGTTTTATAAGTAGAAATCGGCATTGGGACTGTTTTATTTTAATAAGAAAAACCGCCAATAGCAAGACTCGTCACTAGCTTCTTCTCTTTCTTTGACTGGAGTCCTGAAACTTGAGTTCGTTCAAAAGCGCATAAGATGAGTTGAATAGCCTGAGCCAAGGCTATGTAAATGTTACGCAATCTCCTATCAAGGAAGAAAGAAGCGGCTCTTACCCTATCGTCGCTGGAAACTTTCTCTGGTCAATAAAGAAAAAGTCCGCTTCTAAGTCAGCAGCTGGTCACAAAGCAAGAGCATAAGGTTATGGAATAACTTAGAAGTCAGTCGGTGTAGGATTCAAAGGAGGACGTCTTGATGAAGTGAAGAACCTCTTCCAAGCCAAGCTATCGACATCGAAATCTACATTTTCATAAGACGCACTGGCGCCCCCTCTCACTTAAAGGTAACTCTTTCTGATCTTAGATCTCCCCTCTTTCTCTTTCGACTAGCTTCTAGTTCTTGTCTTTTCTTTTAGGAGGAAGAGCACGAGCAGGAAGTTTTTTAAAGAAATGAAAGGCAAGGAGATTGTCCCAGCAAGGAAATGATGACGAACGTAGTGAGAATCAATTTCTATGTGCTTCGTGCGCTCATGAAAGACTGAATTACTAGCAATCTGGATGGCACTTCGATTATCACAATAAAGAGGGGTTGGTGTGGAAAGAACCACCCCTAAATCCAATAACAATCTCCGAAGCAGTAGTATAATAGCATGATATTCCGCTTCCGCACTAGAACGACTGATAGATTTCCTCCTTCTTACTTTTCCACGAAATGAGAGAAAGCCAAGAAAAACACAGAAGCCAGTAGTAGAACGCCGGACAGTGACATCACCTGCCCAATCAGCAGAAGAATAAGCACGAGAAGGGATGATGAAGAAGGATTTAATAATGCACGAGATGATGTACCATGCAGATAACGAAGAATACGAAGAAGAGCAGCAAGAAATTGGCTGACAACATGGACAGCATAAGCAATATCGGGACGAAAAAAGGTTATATAAATAAGTCCCCCAGCGTCGGTAGGATGCACTGGAAGAGGTTTTTTCGACTGGTCGATGGTTTCATGATTGATACATCTTATCTGATGCACCTTCTATATTAGAGTTGGGCTATCCAGTCACCCGATGCTCCAATCGATCTAGGGAAGGCGATGCGCTCAGTAAACTCGTATCAACTACTCGCCTTCTTTTTGAACTTCTAGCCCCTTCCTTTGTTGAAGACCGCACAAGAGAATATTCTTGGCTTTCGGTAACTACCCAAGCCTTGTAAAAGCTAAATCTTTCAAGCTGAAGTCAAGTCCTTACCTTAGTCAATATAAAGGCTAGGAATCAGTCTTCTCCTATGCCTACACTACTACAACCAAGACCTATATATATATATTAAAGGGCGGGATTTTTCTCGTCTTTCTTTTCTTTTTTCTCTTTTTCTCCTGATTTTAGCATTTAGCTACGAGAATTACTCATCTAATCTCCTTTGATTTGATGCTGCTGACCTCGATGCGGCTGTGCTGTTTGCTCTCTCTCTCAGCTGTCATGTCCCTTCCCGCTAGTGCTACTGTGCCTTCCTTTCCCCCGGAGACCCTTCCTTACCTGAACCCGGCCTAAAAGGGAAGATTAGCCCCTGCCTTTTCTAAAAGCTTCTCTGATTCCGTTGACATGAATGAAGCCGTAGTAGGGCAAGAAGCGGTTGAACTAATGGCCTTGAACGAACCGGCCTGAACTGAAAGAGTTTGATTTCCAGCCATAGTCATGGGCACTCTTTCTTCGGCTGCTCTCGCTATTGGTACGGCGGCTTGAAGCTACCCTTTCTTCTTTGTGGAAGTCATGACAGACGGACCCGCTTTGAGTTCGCTTCCTGTTTGGCTTGAGGCTTCTCCTCCTTCTTCCGATGTTTGAGTGGCTGCTAGCCCCCTTCCCTTTCTAACTCTAATACTTGTGACTAAGGAAGTCCCATTCCAGCCTAGGCCGTCAGAGCTCAGCCTCTTGCATTATCCTATTTATTAGCTTGTTCCTGGAACTTCTTTCTTCAATAAAGCTCGACGCAAGCGCCTTTATTTGATTTGAAGCCGTAGGAATTTGAATGAAACTTTCTATTTCATTAGAACTCCTACTCACGTAAGACAAAGTCAATCTTTTGAGGCATCTTGCAGGCATAGAGCGTTTGGAAAGAGAATCCTGTGTTCCGATCTGCAAGCTTAAACTCTGAGGCATCTCTAGCATTGCCTTCCTTTAGCCCTTCCAAGCAAGAAAGGTCTTTCAATTCAAAGCAGTCGATTGAAGCGGTAAAGGTGGGAAGGTCTTATCTGAGAAAGATCCTGTTAAGACGATTTCTGCCGCTTTCGGGAAAGAAGACTGACTTCCTTACTTATTGTTAGGGACTTCGTTACCCAGCGGAAAGCAAGGAAATGGCAATGGCGCCTACAGAGCGTACCATCGACGGTACGAAAGGTGCGAAGCGTCATAGAGTCATCTGAATGTGCAGCTCCTTCTGTCCATCCAGAAACCTATATAAAAGCAGGTTTAGAATCCATGTGTTAAGCCTGAAGTCCCAGTCACGAAGATAGGGTAGGAAAGATAGTAGAAAATTCCTTCCTCTTTTAATGAGATATCTCTATTTTTGTAATAACTTGTATTCGATGCATCTTATTATATGTCACTTCGCACAACCTATTTGAAAACAACCGATTTCATGAAAGTGGCAGGATTTCACTTGGAATTAGGAATGGAATCGGAAAATGGACAAAATTACCGAGAAAACGAGAAGATGTCACGAGTGAGATTAAACTCCGGAAAGGAGATCGCATTTATCCCAACGTCGTGAATAAGATAGGAAGAGCAGGCATGCATCGAATGCGCTCTGCAGATGAAGAATGCACAGTGAATTAACAGAATGCCTTGTTCTCGAATAGGTTCTTTCAGCTAGGAATGGAGTATAGGTACAAAGCCGGTTGAAAGCTCTCCAACGGTAGCTGTCGAACGGTCTAATCGGCTTGTCTTCGGTCTGTCAATCAAATTCCTTCTGTCCCAGGGGTCGTAGGTTGCCTGTCTCTCTCTTCTTCCCCTTCCCAGGGAAGCAATGTGAAGTTTTCAAGTCTTAGAATCCCAAGCGAAGGAAAGAATAAAAGAAGTAGATGGACGAAGAATCCCATGTGAGGGATTACTTATTAAGGAGAGAGGTCCCTTAGGACATACTTTCTTATGAATAGTAGCGGTCCAAGGAGCCAAGCCGGTTGAAAGCGGTGCAGCCGGGCAAAGGGTAGTATGCTTTTAACCAATATCCTTTCCAGCCGGCCAAGCAAGCCAGTACGTATGTGGTAGTAGTCATTCCTGGCTTAATAGCAAGAGGGGATGGAATATTATATATATATAAGCAATGTCTCTTCTTCTACCCTTAGGAAAGGCAAGAGGTCATCCTTTGAATTAAGGTCTTTTTGCGTTTCAAGCCGGATTTTTTTTTATGGTATGAGAAAGAGAAAGGCGAGAGCTGTCGAGTAGGGAAGAGAAGGACAAGAAGTCTGATATTCGTATCTTTATTGAATGACTAGAGGGATCTTTAGATCAATCTTGCCACCTTGAAACCACTCCTCCCCTACCTCTTATGCCTTTCTCTCTTGACCACCCATGCCGTGCTCTACCCCCAACCTTCTATAAGGCCAATCCCCTTTCTGCCTATCTGAATAAACGGTCGGATACGTATGCCTGCCCTACCTTGCGATCTATTACTGCCAGCTCTCCTGCCTCTATTGCCGGTCCTTCGACTGACTCACCGCATACGGCTCGCACAAAGCATGGCTAGATCGATCGGTTTAAGAACCGCGCGACTTTCTCTCTATAAGAGCGGTCCTGAAGACTCCATCAGCGATGTTCATCATTAGGGCAAACGATGCAATAGACTGAAGGGGTAGTACGCTTGGCCGAAGACGGGCTAACTCTCATATCGCTAGTTCATCCCGAGAGAAAGGGAGTGAGTAACCTATAACCTGTCAAGTTCAGTGATCCTAGAGGAGGGGATAGCATTTCATCTGCCCTTACCGAGTGCCTTTATCGAGCTTTAGCTATGGGAAATCCCAGTCTACGGTATTACGCTTTGGTGGCATCTCATCTCTTTCTTCTTTCCCAAATCGACTGCCTAAGTCTAAGTCAAGTACGGAATCAGCTGTGGTCAATCTCCCGAAGTAGGCACCAAGCAAGGGAAGAGAGTGAGTGACCTACTGACCTAATAGGAGTGAAGTTCTCTTCTGGTTCAATCCTTTCATACCTTAATTCCACGGTCCTTTCAAGAATGGCATGAAGCTTTGGTTTGGCTGTGTAAAGCCAGTGAAGTTCTCCTCGGCAATGATTCAATGCTTTCCTGGCCTGTGTTCAATGGCATGAAGTCAGCTTTCAGTAATTGCATGGGAAATTCCTTTTTTCGGGAAGTCCAGGCATGAATAAAGCAATGAAGGAAGCGTGGCAAATTCCTTTAGATCCCGAATCTACTGCCCTAGACTACACGGATCGAACGAGAAGAAAGTAGCCAATTCTCTCCCGAAAGGGAGTTGAAGTTCTCTGAGGGTTAATAGAATACCTTCTTCTAGTCTTTTAGCCAAAGTTCTCCCTTATATCCCTTGGCTCCTGCCCCTGTCCTAGAAAGACTTTCTCCCTCAATCAAGGTAAGGCAGTTCAGAAAGTCCTTAGGTTCGGTTCAATCTGGGATTGACGGCTTTGGCATGCATGGATGAATTGCTTAAGGTAGAAGCGATGCGGGATGGGATAAAGATTCTCTCTTTCTTCTAAGCTTGAAAGCCGAATATCTGTTTTCTCTCCCGAAGCAACTGCCTAAGGAAAGAGGAACGAACAGTTCATTGAATAGGCACTGTTGTACTGGCAAGCTTTCCTTTCTTGTAGTCGTAGGCGAACGAATCCCGGTTGTAGGAAAACAGAAGGAAGGGAATTTTCAGAACTAAGGGGAGAAGTGGGATCATCATCATTTTTTCCATCCCCCTCTCTCTTCTTAGATTCAGAAGACGTTCCTTCTGGTACCTCGTCCTTAGGCTGCAGATCCCCCTTAAGGGTGCCTTTATTGCCGCACTGGCATTGCGTTTGCATGCCATCGTTCTGTTGGGGAGACGTTTGCAATGAGGGCTTGCAGTTCTCAGACTTTCCACAACATATGACGTTATTAAAAAAAGTACAACTTATATTGGCAGAACGATTGTTACCATCTGAACTACCACGATGATTTTCATCATCAGCACCCCCACCACAAAGAGTCTTTCTCACAAAATCTATTACTGGGGTTAGAAAAGTAGACATTTTGCATTTGTTTCCTTTCTATAGAATGAGCACTGTGAACTATCCGCTTCAAAAGGATAGTTGTAAGAATGAAAATCTTTCTTCGATCGGAAAAAAACAAAATAATTGTTTAGCCAATGATGGATTTCGTGCGGATCAAAGAACTGTTGACTTGGCCTTCAAGACTGACGATTACGCGAGCTCACCTAGGGAAGAGAATGGAAGACCAACCAAAGTGGCGGATTTGGACAGTGAAATCAGAAAGCACCCCATTCCGGAGACCAATGATAGACTGAACACTAAGCCAATCTCCTTTTATTTTATTAGGCTTATGCTTTGACTATGTTGAAACGGACTTCCCCTCCCCTTCGACTACTTAGGACTTGATCTTAGGCAACCGGTGACCGCCTATATTAGGACCTTTGGGCGCAGCTTCCTCGATCCAAGCTAACTACTAAAAGAAAAAGAGAGAAAGCAAGAATAGATATCGGACCTATCCTTATATAAAGAAATTCCAAGTCGAAAAAAAAAAAGTACTTTTTTGAATGAATGATTTTGGGCATAGACCTTTTAACCTACCTTTGGACAGCTAATAGACAAGACGAGGTTATGATTCAATCTTTGTCGTCGTGGATCGCTTTTTCTAAGATGGCACACTTTATTCCTTGTAGGAAAACCTCTGATGCTTTGCATATTAAAAAATACCCCCCCATGGGCCAGTCCCCTTTAGGGAATAAGCCAAAATAATGGATCATTCCCAGCGGCCCCCTCCCTAAAAATTCCCAGTTGCCGGTCTCTCTCTACAATGAGTATAGGTTAGGTTCCGACTCATCACCGTTAGAGAGAGTGAATCCACCTCAGGGTTCAGGGTAAGGCTAACGGGAGGGATGCTAGTCAGGTTGTCATACAACCGCTGCTTTGGACCGCAAAAGGCACTTGGGCCTGGGGCTTAGGACAAAGTCTGGAGTCTCTGAACCATGTATACAACCCCACGATAATCATGGTTACTATTACCCTTCCACTTACAACATATCAAAATTGTAAAATTCAATCTATGCTTAAATCTAGTGCTTTCGGTTCAAAATATATGGGCATTTATTTATGCAGTAATAGATCCTATTCCACATGTGATGGTTCTCTTGATCAGTTCTGGAATAACTTTTATAATATACTGAAAGATAATCATAATCCTATTAGTTCAGGATCTAATGTATCTAAATATCATAATGAGGTACAGCGATGCAGGAGAGTAAGCAAAATAAAGCAGGGTTGCCCTTTACGAATGATGAATTAACAGAACTGCAAACGTCGATAGAGGATATTACTACTCAATTCGACGATGTTAAATCAATATATCAAGCTTCTCCTGACATAATCAAATTCTTTATTAGTTTTGATAAACCAGGAATAAAATGAATAAAATGAAAGAAAGAATTCCTACAATTTTTACTAAAGAATTATTTGATGTATTATGGGACAACTTACTTAATTCCATCGATAAAGAATATTACAAGGATCCCCATTTAGGATTGAGAATAGCTACAATTGAATTCAAGAGGCCGTTCTTAAGATGTTCTGACTGTGATATTATAGTATTAGCTGTTATGCGACTATATCTAAAGTACGCTTACACGATTCAGTCTGATTATGGGAAGTTAACTGTGAGTTATGTCATGAGGATACCATTCTCCGTAGTTCCCTTTACAATAGGTCCAGCTATCCCTTTTAGAGAGGATGGGAAGGATTTGCCCATCTATACTTTGATTGATAAAATGGTCAGGGAAAAAGCTGAGGAATACGATGATTCTGAGATCTCTAGCATTTATATTAGAATATATATTACTGAAAGGAAGGTTAGTGCGATGCCTATTATCTCCAATGACGAGATTGCTAGCAAGCTCTGGGAATGCATCAACAGCAAGGTGGTGGTGGAACCAAAAGAAGCGAGAACGCTCAGACATCGTAAGCATTGTTATCCTAACTATCTCACTGCACTCAAACCTAAGAAAAGTATAAGGAAGCCTTTTATTGTAGCTGATACTGAGACTGTTCTGATTGATCAAGTTCATGTCCCTTACGCTGCAGGTTTCTTAGTGGTTATGCCTGGTGATGATCTTTCTTCCAAGCCTGACTATGAAATAGAGACCTATTTCAGTGAAGATTACTCTATTATCATAGATTCCTTTGAAGAGAGAAGTCAAAAGATGTTGATTGACTTTATAGCGCGTTTAGAGGTTGTTGTTAGACAAAATCCATCGATTCGAACGGTCTACTTCCACAACTTCTCGCGATTCGATGGCATTATCTTACTGAAACATTTAGCTATTCATGGTGAGAAGTACACGATCAAACCGCTTATGAGGAACCATAGGCTATACGAGATAGCAGTCTATCAAGGTAAGAAGATGCTATTCCGTCTAAGAGATTCCTTCACACTGCTCACGAGTAGTCTTGATAACTTAGCAAAAAATCTCTGTCCTCAATTAGGAACAAAAGGATCCATCCCATATGACGAAGTGCGAGTCTCGAATCTGATGACTCTCCGACATCAATTGTTGGAGTATATGAAACAGGACATCCTTCTTTTAGGTGGTGTGATGCAGAAGGCTCAAGAGATCTATTGGACTCAGTACAATGTAGATATCGTGACTAAATTGACCTTGTCCTCACTAGCTCTCAGTATCCTTCGTACGAACTATTACGATCAAAACAACTGGCCTATCCATATCACAAATCGGAACGAAGACACCTTTATTCGTCGTGGTTACTATGGTGGCCATGCTGATGCTTATAAACCTATCGGTGAGAATCTATACTATTACGACGTTAACTCTTTATATCCCTATATCATGAAGTCCTATCCAATGCCTGGGGGTCAGCCTGTCTGGCATGGTAATTTAGAAGGTCAGGATTTAGACAACTTGTTTGGCTTTATTGAGGCCTATGTTGAATGTCCTCGTACGATCTCTCGACCTTTCCTACCCTATCGGGATGATAAGATGAAAACTCTAGTCTTCCCAACCGGTAATTTCGTGGGTGTGTATTATAGCGAAGAGTTAAAGTATGCGCGCGACATAGGTTACAGGATCATTCCTCTCTCAGGCTACTTGTTTGAAAAGAAGAATAGCAGCCCTTTCGAGAGCTTTGTTTCCACCATATTCGAGAGTAGACAAGAAGCTAAGAGAACAGGTAATGACGCGATGTCCTATGTTTACAAGATACTTATGAACTCGCTATACGGTAGATTTGGTATTAGCCCTAAAAGCACGATAACTGAGGTCTGCAATCTTGATCGATATAACTATTTGACAAAGAAAAGTGAATTAATCTTTGGGGACAAGCTTAGCGAGCATTACTATATCGTCTCTTACATGAGCAATACCGGACAGGTTTCCGACTCTGACTGGAGTCCTCCAAGGATATCTGCCGTTCAATTGGCAGCAGCGGTCACAGCTTGTGCTCGGATTCATATGTATCCATACATCTCAAGAGCTGACTGTTACTACACGGATACGGACTCTGTCGTTCTTGGCAGTCCTCTTCCTGAAGGTGATATCTCTTCAACTGTATTAGGTAAGTTTAAGTTAGAATGCAATGTACTGAAAGGCATCTTCTTAGCACCAAAGAGTTATTCAATTTGGACTCCTGAAGGCGGAAATATAATTAAGCACAAGGGTCTTGCTAAATCATTGGTCAATTCTGAATGGTTTGAGTCACAATATGCTGATATATCTAGAAAACAGCTGACCCCTATTGAATCTAACTTCAAAATTGATTGGGAAAGACTTGACATTACCAAAAAGGAAATACAAGTTAAACTTGGAATCAGAGTTGGTAACAAGAGGGAACCCGTGTATGATAATAATAAGTGGGTAGACACAGTGCCATTGGATGTTACAGACTTCGCAGGTCAAGATAATAGGATAGCCAAATATGAAGTGAAGCGTCTTAAGGAACAATATGATTTACTTAATAAAGATAGAGAGAATGCTTATAAAGATATAGCTTATTTAAAGTCTGAAGTAGCTAGTTTGATTTCTGAAATAGAGAATATGAAGTCTAAACATGAGAGTATCAATAAGCCGTATCATGATAAAGCTAAGCTTGGTAAGAGTCAATCGCACTCTGCACAGAAACCAGATGATCCTAAGCAACCTACTTACAAACATCAACCAAAAGGTAAGAAGCCAGGTTAATGTAAGCACTAAGTAAGTAGTTAACTACCTTTGCTATAATATCTACTTCCAAAAGAGGAAACTCGCCTTTCTGCCTTATATTTCATATCAAAAAGAAAAGAAATTTATTATTATGTTCTTTATAAGTGCAAACTATAATTATAATCATAATTAGCCCATTTTAACATTTCATATACGAAATTATTCCACTTATCATCAATTATACTAGGTTCCGTTTCTGTGTTGTAAGGTCTTACGCATACAGTATGCACATAGGACTTGTAAGCATCTACTATAGAATCTATCTTTCGATCCCAAGTTAACTTCTGTTTTTTACTTAAATCCTTAGGTATAAACCTTTCTAAGATATGCTTAAGTCCATCTAATGGAATTGGTTCATTAATGTTATAGTATGAGGACATGAAATTTTTACACACATTTTTATCAATATAACGGTTTATGAGATGTAATGGATGACAAATGAATTTGTCATTGAAGACTAAGATATATTCTAATGGGATTTCCTTTGCGAATAAAGCAGTAGAAATGAAATTATCGTGAACAGTGTAGACAGGCGCACCAATATTTTGCAGTCTTTCAACCATATTCATGGCTATCCAGGCATCCTTCTGATGAATGAAGTTGGCAAAGGTAGCCACTTCTGTCTTCCTTCGATCTCGAATATCCGTGGGAATTCGTAGAGTCACCTGACGCCTTTTCTTGTGCAAACGATCATATAGCCATATATTAACAGCTTGAGTTTTCATATAGTCCTGTACTGTTGTGAATGTAGGTATACTATAGTAGACGGGTAGATCCCTGGCGGAAGAGAACCAACCGATATTGCGGACCAATTTCATTAGATTGATTATATCCGGGAATTTCTCGTTCCAAAACTTAGAGCAGTGAGATGCTAGTTGATAGCATTCTGATGCACTTAAAAAGTTAGAAAAATGAACCTTAATATCAGCTGTCATGCTGATTATTGTCTTACCATATATCATTGGCATGAAGAGTCCTTTGATTAATTGTCGAGTGAGACGAGGACATATGATTTCTGATAGAGCGGGATCAAAATGTATCTTTAAGTAATCTTTCAGCTCTTCTAGAAAGAAGGTGTACACATCATTGATCTTTCTTCCATCGGTGGGGATGAGATTTGTTCGCATAGCCAATTCTTTATTTAACAATAAGTAACTCATGAGCTGATAAGCACTTGCAGAGGCATCTTGAGTGATAGGAATTATCGTTGGATCTGTCTTATCGCCTTCGATACATAGAACATTGCTTATGAACTGAAAGGGTTTACTCGCATCAACAGCAAACTGGATTAAACTTTCTTCCGATGAATTAAACACACACTTGTGATCGAGATACCATTGATGAGCATCATCATAAGATGTGAACTTCATATAATGAAAAGCTGCTGATGAGGTTAACACCTTATGAACTTCTTGCATTTTATCACTATCCAATTCATTTTGATTGGATGAACCTGAAAAGACGATTAGACTTCTAGCCAAATCACGTTCATGGAAATGTAATACCCCTGAGCGGTAGATTCGACCGCGGAAGTCAAGAAAGGCTGGCAGATAAAATCGATAACCTTCGTAGGCTGATGCTAGATTGAGTATGAAAGTTTCATAACGAGCACGTTGGACACGCTTCAAGAACTCATTAAGCAATTTATTATAAGTACATATATTCATAACTGACGGTTCCTGGAAGAAAGACTTCCTCAATAGATCGGTGGCTTCTTTTATATTCAAGGAGGCTAGAAAGCTAGGCATTAGAAGACCTGATTTCACTAATCGATCGTAATTTTGATTAATGAAGGTCAAAACATCTTTGTTTATCTCAAATGCCTGTGACTGTAAGATGTTCATGATTTTTCACATATTCTTGTAATTGTCTTCTAATATAATATAGAAATGGCTCATGTCACGGGATGTTAATAGCTGATAGCGATGATAATACATCTCAGCTGTAGGCCCGCTTAAGTAACCGCCTGACAGATCGGATAGAGATGAAGGTTTACGATTTTTATCAATGGGTTCCCAATCCAAAGGCTTACATACCATCGGTAGATTGAGTTTGATCGGAAGTAGACTAAGATCGAAATTGCAAATAGCGTAATAACTCATGGGGATATAATGCCTATTATTCTTCTTCTTAGCAACAGATAATTAATTAATGCTCAAATCTTTATTGAGAGAAAGAAACTCTCTACTTATTAAGAATTCTACCAATAACACTGCAATCGTATAATCTTCTCTTGTTCTTCGTTTTCTTTTAGCCAGCTGCTTGTTATCCGCATTGGCATCGGACTGAACATCATTCGATAGATTTGTATGGGACGAAGGGGGTGATGCAGTCTTTCGGGATTCAAACAATGAAGCTTGTACTCGAACTGCTTCATCTAGCTGATCTATAAGAGTTGATACGCGAACAGCAGGGTGTTCATGAATACTGTTAAAGATCATAGCTAGTACATAAATCATAATAGCCTCTAAAGTATACTGATCAAAATACGCTAGTGTATATAATTCATCTTTGGAAAGGCCCCGGCTCTTAAGATATTCCTTAGCGGTTGGAGAGATAGAAGCCATTGTTCGAGACGAGTTAATGTCTATAAGAACCGGTGGTTTCCAGAAATTCTTGGTCAAGTGGAAGGGTAAGACAGAGTCCGAGAATACATGGATCGCAGCGACTGATCTGCAGCGACTAGATCCGGACTTGTACAAGCAGTACATCGCAGCCAATTCGTCGGAGCCGAATTTTCGCTAGCCGGGGGGGAATTGATGGGGTCCGCAAGCCTGTCTGACCATGCAGCAACTGAGGACCAACTGGTGAAGTCAAAATCGCGAAAGAGCAGCCGAAAGGTGAAAAAGAGCTCTTTTACAAACCGGCAACACAATCAGCACCGTCAGTTCCCAGGAGATATCCGACGGCGTTATTTCCACTGTAAGTTCAAAGAGGAGGCCAGATGAACTGAACTCTCTCTGCTTGATCGAGACAATCTTGACCCAAGATCACGTGGACCGGTTCAAGGGGGACTCAAAGTCCGAGGCAACTGACGGTTCGCGCCGCACCGTCCATTACCATAATAGTAGTTTAGTGAAAATTGTATGTATTAGTAGAGTCTTAAGTTGAGTTAAACTAGTCTTAGTAACTGACGGCATTCCCTGCGCCGTCCTTATGCTAATCTACGGCTTACTTCATATCGTCAGTAGAATTCATCACAGAGTCCATATTTAGAATTTCTTTTTGTGTTGATTACGAGTTTCGCTCGCCCCCTCTACCCTAAGTCTTAGTTACGAGTCTAGGGGCCTCAACCACTATAAATAGAGGCACCCACCCCTTTGTTAGCATTCTACTTCAGTTATTAATAAAGTTAGAGACTTTCTTCTCCATTTTCTGGTTGTAGTGTTGACTCCATAGCCCTAGCTCCGGTGCTGACTCCGAAGCGGACCCTCGAGTAGATCCAAAGTACTTACTTTGAGGATCAAGGCGAGGTGAAGAAGTGCTGACTCTTCTTCGACGTTCTCTTTCGGGTTATCCTATTCCCTTTGGTAGCAGTAGTCACAACCTGCGGCCTTCTCTTTTAGTTCGACTTTTGTTCCTTTTCGTTTTTCTCTCTTACTTCGTTTTCATTGCTTTGCATTATTTCTTTTGGCTTCCGCTTTAGAAGTGAGAGAACCTGCAGACGTGTGGTCCCGACACGTGCCTGCATCAGAGAGGGAGGTTTCTCTACGGGTTTTTAGGAACGGCTCGGGACTCCACTTCGGTATGCCGCGGTTGATATGAGAAGGCCCTAGTTTTTGTTACAACCACACACATTGATTGATAGCCGTTGATTTGAGAAGATCGGACGGCCTTGATTTAATCCCACCCCAGACGGGTTTTGCTTAGGGTTTTGTGTTTCTTTTTTGGAAAAGGAGTTGGTGAGAGCTTGTAAGGCTTTTCTCTATTGTATTTTGACTCTTCTCTCTTGTTTATAGTTTCATTTCTCTCGGATCGCCTTCGCTTGTGGATGTAGCCCGATTTTGGGTGAACCACGTAAATCGTCGGTGTGTTCTTTCCTATCTTTATTATTTATTTGACTTTGTCTTGTGTTCTTTATATGCACGATCACAAGAAACTAGATCCCGCCCACGTGTTGGGTTCTTTTGATTTGTTTGGGGCACTTTCGCACTACACTACTAGTATTCAACTGAGTTAAAACTATAGATTGAATCAGGTTGGCAAGTCAACATTAGTCCCACAAATTGATGCAGGACAACCACCCTAGGATGATTATCCCACATAAGTTGTTTATTTTCGTGGAAGTGTATCTCCGAAATACAAGTATCAAACTCTCTTGGTCTCTCTCTCCCAATACAACCTTTTTATTAATCTTGTATAGAAAGATAGAAGAATTTAAAGAAGAAAGAAGGGAGGATGGGATAAGGGATTATAGTTCTAACTAAGGGAATCACTATCCTCTTCCTGTAATGATATCAGAGTCGCTCCTCAATCAACAGTAAGGGTTTGTAGGGGTCACACCTTAAGTTAAGGCTTCGATTGTTGAAGTCGCATCAACAGATAATTCTTTATTTTGAGTTGCACTAATGAACACTATGAATCATTGCTATTCATTTAGTTCTTCCGATCGAAGCCATCCATCTACTTGCTTTCCTTTCGATTGGAGCCTCCATCTCTTAGGCTGTTAAGCATATCAGCATATCAACTTGATCTTTAGGTGAACCAACCAACTGATACCAATGGTTTGGTAGGTTCTAAGGATAAAAGAGGAAGTGTTAAGCATTGTTAGCTTAATCGAAGCCATTCATTTGCTTGATCTTGCCGGTTAGGGTAAACCACCTCCCACAGTCCCACTTGGTTACGTACCGTTTTACAGTACAGTAGATGCATAGGCGGCGTTGCATCTAAATCTCGGGTCCCTCTTAGGAAACTCGTCCATCTCCTACACACGCTTCGTCTTCTCTCCGGGGCTAATTACGACCGACTACTATCTTTTGTACTTCTGAGCGCAATCAACCTCGCTCTAACGCCGTGTGTGGGTCACAACGAGTGGGAACTCTAATTACGATCTTTCTGAGATCGAGTGTGCGTAGCGGCCTTCCCAACCAGAGGAACAAATTCGCTGCCGACGAAGGCCATACGCGCCTTCACGCAACCTAGGAAGCGCGCTCTTACGCTGACTGAGATCTGATGATGCTTCGACAGTGTCCGAAGGCAAAACTTCTGCGGAATCGACCAGATTCTACCGAAGTCGACTCAGAAGCCATTCTCCTTGGGTCTCTCACCTGTCTGCTTTCGTCTATTCTCTTATAATAAGAAGAGAAGAGTCAAACTTTCTCTTCCGGCAGTACCCACCGCAGCCGTCACCTTCTCTTGCATGTTCTTGAACGAAAGAGATTGGCTCGTTGACTTCCAGCGCACGCTGCATGAACCACGCATTTGATTTAACTTCAAAGTGTAGCAGGAAAGAGGTACGTGCCTGGTCAGCCGTTCGTCATAGAACTTGTGTCTCGTCGCGGCGAGCCGACGGGGGATAAGTCCCTAACGCCAAAAACAGTTAGTTGCTTAGGGGGTGTGTGAGTGGAACGGTAGTCGAAAGACCAACTGCTCCTACGACTGAAAGACATACATACTATTGGAAGACGGCCCCGGAAGGATCACTCTATCGCCGGCTGCCAATAGTCCAGCTCGTGGACCAAGGAGAAAACGAAATCTCAGTTCGACCTTGGGAGGGATTTCGAACAGGATTCCCTGGTGAGACGATACCCCCCGTCCGAACACCTCCAGTCTCATCACAATATCGCCTTCGCGGCTTGCTTAGTCCTTTCCCCTCTGTCGTGCTTTCTGTCTTAGGTCTTATCTTCTTTTTGCTTGGTTAGGTTCAATGATGCCAGTTGTCGCGTGCTTCGATGGGGTGCCCGCCTCTCTCTATCGCGTGGTCCGGGGTGGTTCTTCTTTAGCTTTCATTTTTTTATTTCTTTTTTGATTTTGCTACCTTACTTCTCTTTGTTCTGTTCAGTGGTAGTTGTTGTTGTTGATGGTGATGGTTATGTTGTAGTCGCTTCAGTTGCAGCAACTTACGCGTGCTACGGTTTACGCTCTTGCTATAACCTTCGCTGATTAGCTTCCGTTTACGCTTCGCTAGAACTGCTGCTTAGGTGCTACAGCTTCTCAGCTTTCGCACTGTTCGGTATGGGGCTACTGTTTTAGGTAAGCGACGAGCGGAGGGATTGAAGGAGGAAGGAAGGTTTCATCTATGAGCCACTTGCACTGAACTGCCTTACGAACTTTGGGCTTACCAACTTTACTTGCCTACTGACCGAGACAGGACTAAAGCTAGACGTAGGCCCTAAAGCACTCTCTCCCCAACCCTATCTCAAAAACTTTCAAAGGTCCGAAGGACACTTAAAGGTTCCGAAGGACTAAGCAAGCGGTAGTTCGGTATCAGCTGTCTCATCTGGTCAATCTCATCCCGCACAAACAAGAAGGAGATTTTGATCTAAGCCTGTACCCGGAAGAGAAAGAGTGATTTGATCTCTCTATAGACGACCGAGTGCCTTCTCCCTTCGCCCGGAAACCTTACTGACAGGAAAGCCGAAGGCCAGTTCGAATTCGGCACCTTCATTTCAAATAACAGGCTTCTCATGGTATCACCTAACGGACCACTAGATGTTCACTCCGGCTTCAGTAAAGGGAAGCCCTCGTTCATATTTAAAAAGGGGTATAAAACATTGGTTTGTTTATTCTATTTTGAATATAAAATAGCCTTTAGTACTTTCTTCTTGATGGCACAAGATCATTACAATTTGATGTTTTCCCTTCGACGAATTTCGGCTATGACCAATGCCCCACCTAGCTGAATAGGCGTAACAAAGCTACCTGAAAAAAGGCAAGGTGCACCGTCGGATTGAAATCGACGAATTGCGTTTTGCCAGATGGATTCTTTAGAAAGACTCTCCGGATAAAGTCCAATATTTAGAATCTAAATAAAGGCGCATACGTGGGCGGGAAGGGGCCCCACTACTTCTTTATTCAGGGGGGGACTAGCCTCATGACTTCCCACTGGGCGAGAGGTGCACCTAACCCACCTACCCACTCATCAATCACGGTGTTCAGCTGTCTTGCACAGAAAGAGACCCCTATTGTTTGTATAGTAATTCGGCGCCCCATCTTTCTTTTGACTGTTGTCAACTAATCTTTTCCATGTTCGATTCTACTCTATGTTAGAACATTTCTGTGAATGCTATTCCGATCTAAGTGGTCCTATTCTGTGTCCCGTGCTAGGAAGCATTACTCCTCTTTTCATTCCAAATTC